TTCCTAGCGGAGCGGACGTACAGCTTTGCTATATCAACTCTATTTTGGGGTGATTTTTCAAGTTGAAGGGGTTTATCAGTAGCTTCCGAAGGATCGAGCCCATCAATTTTCCATCAACAGGTAAAAACAAGGAGGAAGAGGTACACATAAATGAACTGGATTACTAGCTAAATGCTAAATCTGTACGAACTGCCGATTTCGTCGGAATCTACCCATAATAAAAAGAAAATTCGTGGAAAATTTGTGTGAAAATGGAAATAGGAAGATGTAGATGAGTAGATATGAAATAAAGAAGGGATCTACTAAATCCCGCGACTTGTCTCTGTTTTACTCGTACGTTATTGGTCAAACAATCCCTGAAAATTTAGGTACGGCAAGAGCAATTTGTTGATGCAACTACCAATGCAGGGAATTTTTTTTGTTCCCGCGCGCTCGCAGGACACTGCGAGAAACAATTGCGATGTCGTTAAATCACTAGCAATGACTAAATTGTTTTTCGAACGAATCACACTCCTTCGTATACATCAGGAGTCCATTGATGGAACGGGACGAGAGAGGGTTTGAACGCCGTCCCAGCTGTGATAAACGCAATAGAGGTACAAATTACAGTGAGATACTGACTTAACGGGGGGAGTCCATCGGCTGTTTTATCAAGCTGAAGCTGTCCGCCGGAAATTCCATACAACAAAGAAGAACCATATAGCAGAAAAGACGAGCTTGCTCCGCCCATCAGTAAAAATTTCGTAGTTGCTTCATTCGATCTTATATCCTTTTTGGTATGTCCAGACGAGAAGCAAGAAGATAGACTTGAGAATTCCAACGCCACATAGAGGGTGACCAAATCATTTGCCCGACATAGAACCATTCCACCCGAACCTGCAGTTAATGCAAGGAACGAAAATTCTGCCAAAGCCGTTTTTGAACATCGTATGTAATCAACTGGCAACAGAACAGATAATAGCGAACAAATCAACAGAGAAAATCTAAATATATAGCTAAAATTACTGATCCGATAATTTTCGATCCCCCATTGGGATAGTGAAACAACCACGCTAATTAACATAGATATTAGTGAAATTCTGTGAAGCGGAATCGTATTTCTCCCCCTATTTGATAAATCGACCACAATAACTGTAATTAAACTGATAATCAAAATACGTTCCGGCAAAATTGGCAGATTACCCAGTAGAAAAAAGAAATCCGGGAAGAAGGAATTAGTGTAATTCGTAATAGGAATCAGGATAATATTTGGGAGTGGGTAACTTTCTGCCACACCGATTTCGAAACGAAATTAGCAAGTGAAGTACTTTCGTATCTATCTGACTGTATAAATCGGAATGGTGGGGTATTCCTATTTTTTCCTCATCAAATCAATTCGATAGCGATTTTTATTAAATTGAATTGAAAGGAGGAAAAAGCAAACTTCAAACAGATTTATTAGACTTGTATTTTCGATGCAATAAATGTTGACAAAACAGATTGAATTAGGCTTAAATGCCAAACTCTTCGATCTGTTTTGGAGGAGTTGAGCTTGTTAGACGTAGGGACCATCTTTGGTAGTTCTAGGTCAAACCTGCGTCGCGAGAGACGTATTGTGCTTCTATGTTTACCCGCCGACGTACTATCGCATGATAGTCGTGATATATATCTCGATCTACGCAATCCATCTCGATTTATTGAAGCGCTGTGGTACAAGGAAAAAGTATTCCAAATTTTTACAAACCTGTTCAAAATCTCATCATCTGTTAATACAGTCCGGGCTAATTTACTAACTGGATGTCCAGTACTATCGCAGAACTTCTCTTTTTCCAAGAGTTTAACTAGTAGCGAAATTGGAATCCTGGGATGAATTCCCTCTCCACCCAAAAGACTGCCGTAAGAATCCACTGTGGTTTCGACCTGGACGTTTCCCGAGACTGGCTGAATAGCTGAGATGTAACCCAAGAATAAGACGCAGCTGGCGGATAACAAATTGATACGTATTTGGGTAAATTCAATTGGATAATGAAAATGAGATCTGAGAAATATCGAGAGGTAATAAATCCATTTTTTTGCGAAATATTGAGTTCCACGAAAAGCTATGAGAGATTTGTTTCTACATCTCCCAAAGTGGATGCACAAACTTCGAGTGAGACGGCGGTCGATGCTTATCACGTCTGATCGAGAATTATATTCAGAAACACGTATCTTCTTTCTGGTCATGTTATTCCGATCGGTAGATACAAAATCTATCGGGTTTGACTCATGCATTCGTGTCCATAAAACTAGCAATATCGAATCGATTTCGTAAGTGTAAAAATTTCGGAGTAGCATATCAATACTTCTCCGTTCTCTTTGTTTCCAAGATCGAAACTGAATAGATTTTCCACACAAAGTTTTGTACGTGTGAAAAACTACCCTTAATAGATGTGGAAATGTCACATCCCTAATTCGTCGGCGAAACAAGCGAACCGGAGTTTCTAGATGAAGATTCTGTGACATCTCTATCTCTAAAACATGGCTAGATTTTGGTAATCTATCTTCCAGAAATAAAAATATTGAATGAATAGACTGTGAAATTTTCGAGTTGTTATTTGTTTCAGCAGCTAACCGACACGAAAGAGGTATCCCCAAAATTAAAAATATTGTTTGTAGAAGTACATGGAGATATAAATCTATGTCAAGTCGACTGCTTCATTTTCAAACAAATTCTGAATAAAAAATCTCTGAATAATCTTGGTAACGCACACTATCAATTGAACGCTTTGTTGCTGCTGCACTACACGCCCCGAATACCAAACCGATGTCTCGTCTATCTAAACAACGCCTACAAGCGACTGAATAAAAATTATCTCTGAATAGGAGGAGAAGTAGATATGGGAAACAATCTCGATTAGCGCTAAGCCCTTCGCTTTTCTGTAATACATCAAATTTAGGAAGGGATCCAGAAGTTGTCTTCGTCACAGTAACTCCCAAGCATTACTTTTCATAATGAATTTTATTTGAAAGATTCAATGTATTAATAGTTACATTTTCATTGTATGAATAAAATGAGAAGAAAAAGCTGCGAATGTTTAACCACCGTGGTCGAAAGAGCTGAATAACCTGTTTCATTGGACAACGTGAAACCCAAATTAGTAAATACTTGCTGATGTAGTAAATACTTACTAATTTGGGTTTTGTCGAGGAAGCATCTACCCAAGTAAAACATTTCCCGACTTGATCCTCGATAAAGTGCCGAGCTGCAATCATCTTTTGGGAAGGATCGTGGGGAGTTAGATCAAACTTGTGGCGTGAAATCGGCGGTCAACCCCTAACCCAACATTGGGTTGGATATAAAATTTGTCCCGGTAGTAATCATGTCATTGGCTTGAACTACCTGCGTCTTCCCTTCCCCTTCCCCTTCCAACTTTTAATCACACCCGTGAAGATATGTCCGATATCACTTCTTTCGAAGGAGGTTTTGATGCAAAACCAGTAGTCTCTCCGAAATATTCTACTTCTTAAGGGAATGCCAAATACGGCATAGATGTAGAGTATAAGTAGAAGAGAGGGGTAATACAAAAGCACCTGAAAGGAGCTGTAAGCTGGGCCCATTAGATTCTCCTAAAATTTGATTTTTGATTAGAGGTTGATTCCGACTTGTTCAGGCACCTTCGCCCGTTTCAAAATATCACGAACAGTTTCTGTTGATTGCGCTCCCTCTTTGAGGAGAGCAATAATAGCAGAAAGATCCAATTGGGTTTGCTCTTTGCGGGGGTTGTAAAAACCAACCTCCCTAATAGCTTCCCCTTCTCGCCGAGATTGGGTGTCGATTGCAATTATTCGGTAAGTAACCTATCGGGATAGGTGGGTGCACGCGGGGTGAAACCCCCCCCCCCCCCGCAAAGCCGTATGTGAAACGTTGAATTCGTACAGCTTAGAGCACAATTTCGATTGAATAGGTAACTGTTCCATCCAATTATAGAAAAATACTTCTAACTCATATGTGTCATTCTCCCATTTATTGAGTTATCTCCTCACGAATTATCCCTTTGTAGAAAATATTACTACAAGGTGAATAGGGATACGGGGAGGTAAATGGGGGGATAAGCTTACCCCCCCCCCCGCCCCCTCTTCATTTACCTACTAATAAGTTCAACTGGATATCGAAAATCCCCTCGTTCGCAGATCGATTTTGACAATCCTTAGGTTTAGGCCTAACCCCGAGGGTTTTCCAAGTTGGGAGTCGGTAGCGGCAGAACCCACCCTCATCGACCCCTAAAAAAAAAAAATTTGTCGAGTAAGTTTTTTTCTACATCTGATTGTAGACAAAATGAGACTCAACCGAAGTAAGGCAGTTGGGTCGTCTGAGCCCGGTAATACTAAGCCAACCCTACTGAAATTCAGTTTTCAGTCCCCGGTAAGACAAGGTAACGGATTGATGAGGCTTCGCCGCGCTATTTCGTGGAAATAACCATAGATAGAACTTCTCTCCGAAAATAGAAATAGATTCAAATAGATAGATATTCTTCAAGTTTCATTGGGTAATGGGTTTTAACGAATGTCGAAGCAGGAACGTCCCACCCTTCGAGTAGAACCGGCGGATACTAGACTCCGCGAATACGATCTCGATGTTCGAGTCACACGTCGCTTCTTACCATGTCGCTTCAAGCGGGGTTTTACCGTAATATCTAAAAACCGAGAATTATTTTTTTGCTAAATACTTACTGCTCCAAAACCTTCGATTGATATTTCCGGTACGAACTTTCCGACGCATTCCCGAAATTAAGTTAAATGGACTAGAACTTATGCCGAATGATTACCTGTACAGCTTATCGAATTAAGAGCTTGATTTTTCTTTAGCCGCATACGTCACGTCAATTGTAATTTCCGGAATATTGTTTTGCTTCGCGAAGACTTCGGTGTTTTTCTTGGTTCTCCCCCTTACGAAACCAGGAATTCTATTTGGTTCCGACTCAGCTTCGGGAGTCCAATTAATACCTCTTCTATCTGTTGATAGAGACTTGGTGCTTACCTCTTTGGTATCATGCCCCCCGAAAACATCCAGCGAATGATCTTCCATACCCAGATTAAACGAATTATAGATTAGATCGGCTATTTGATTGGTTCCTTCGTAACCTAAAAATGGTCGATATCCCAGAGGAAAATTCTGAATATGAACTGGTGAAGAAATGACCCCGCACGGAGTGTCAATACGTTTGCCAATATGACGCTCCATTTGAGTTCCAAATATGGCGGAGGGTTCAATACGAGCTATCGTATCTCCAACCTCGGTATGGTCTTCCGTAACTATTACTTCATCACATAAACCCCGAACTTGCTCATTAAACCGTTCTGCATCATGCTTGCAATACGTGCCTGAGCAACTGACACGAATTCCCATTTCTTTAACGAGTATTTTAGTAATTGAGGCTGCATGAGTTGCGTCACCAGAAATTGCTGCTTCTTTTCCAGCCAGATTTTGACAATCAATAGACCTTGAAAACCAAGCTGCTTGAGAAACAAATTTAGTTTGATTGTCAATATATAACTTGTAGTTAAGTCTTTTTTCTGACAGTGCGGAAGCCCACACATTCACAAGCTTTCCGATCTGTGCAATGAAGTCGGCTGTGTTTGAAATTCCCATGGGAGTTGTAGATATGTAAGGCATTCCATACTCTTTTTCCGAAAAAGTTGCTGTCATCAAACCTACTTCGCGGTAAGGAACTGTATTAAACCAAGCTCTCGGCAAATCCTTCAAATATCTGAGAGACCCTCCCTCTGGGATTACTTGATTGACTGCAATTCCCGATTCTCCAGGTAGACGTTTCAATTCGCGACAGTCATGTTGATTATGGAAGCCTGAGGTAAAAATTCCTATAATATTTGCTGAAGGTCTGTTTGTCACGGATCGATCCGAGGTACTTTGTCTACGAGCCCTATCCAAATGAAATCGAGTTATTTGTTCCAAAGTTCTATCCGCCGCTTGAAGCTCGTTTACTCGGTGGTAATTAACATCCGCGGGAATTACATCGGACTCGGAAGACAAAGAAGCTCGATCCACAAAATTTTGTAGATCCTCCTGTAAAATACTGGAGGTACACGTAGGTGTTGAAACGATTAAGTCGGGGTGTTATTCCTCATCTTTTCGACTTATGTTATTTATAACCTTTTCTTGAGACCCACGTGCCAATACGTGGCGGTCCACTACACTAGCAGTTACTGGGGTAAAATCCCTTTCCCTCTCCGACGTGGAACGCATCACGTTGAAATAGTCATCTCCCAAAGGGGCATGCATTGTAGCATGTACGTTCCTGAAGGAACTGGCTACCCGTGAAGTACCTATGTGGGCGGGTCCAGCATACATCCAATAAGCTAATTTCATAATTTGATTTTGGTATCATTTTGTTACTTCGCATCACAAAGGGATCTATTGCTATATGCGGCTTATCGTCATAATATAAACTGGAAGATCCACCGGGAAGAACTATTATACCCAGTATGTCGAGAGAGGGGGTAGATATAGAATCGAAGCTAGAAATAAGTGAGATTTATGATTTCTCTAATTTCTAGTATATGAGGATGCGGGAGATTTTTTTTTTAGGAAAAAAAATCTGGGACGGAAGGATTCGAACCTCCGAGTGACGGGACCAAAACCCGCTGCCTTACCGCTTGGCCACGCCCCACAAATGATCGGTATGATGACTATCCCATACTTCGAGTTTCCTGTCAACCGGTTTTTTTAGTTATTCGCTCGGTTAGGAGGGAGCAGCAACGAAAAGAGATTGGAGTAGTTTGGAACTACTAGTACTTCGGAGAACTAACTGAGAAGGAATACTCCAGTAGAAACCCAGTCAGATATCATTTTGGTCCGGTAAGATTTGGATTCGGTAAATCCAAATTATTTGAATGGGGGAACATATAATAAAATATGCCTGACGGGTCAACCAATTGCAAGGTGATACGTAACCATGTCGGGGGGAAATTACTTGCTACATCACCGGAGAATAAAGATGATAGCTTTGTATGACATCTATCTGGAAAATTCTATTCACCTCAGCGATGCTTCTTTTGCCAAATTACCCGAAGCTTATGCAATCTTCGATCCAATTGTGGATGTAATGCCGGTAATACCGGTGCTCTTCCTCCTCCTGGCCTTCGTTTGGCAAGCCGCAGTTAGTTTTCGATAATTAAGTACTAGGGGGTTGCTCAATTCTAGAATGCCCCGCCCCTTACGGGGCGACGTAAAAAAGAGAAGCTGCCAAACAGTTGAGGTTGGGGAGGGGAAAATGGTGGGGGGAGTCGCTGCAACTCAGGGAAAGAACTAATTTTGGTAAATCGCAAACCTCTTACGTGGCATCCGTGGTTAGATATATCGGTACCGACGCATTCACTTCTACATCGAAAAATGGGATTGGATGCCCGCGGCTTACTCGAGATTGACAAAAATAAATTTTTTAGTGAATTGAATATTTATGCAACTTCTCTTTCCACCTATTGAAGTAATTAAGAAGAAAACGGAATACTGAATGGGATAAATATAATCCATTTGGTGAAATAACGTCTCGTAAAAGCCGGGTTCTTTCTCCAAATTAAATTGAGGGAAGAAGTCACATCCGTATGTCCAAACAAATATAAATAATAGAGATAAATAGATGCTCGAAACAAGACAAAGTTGTTCCGTCTTCTTTTATCCCTAGTTCTAAAAAACATGGAGATGTTATCACGCTTACCCTCAAACTATTTGTCTATGCAGTAGTGATCTTTTTCGTCTCTCTCTTTGTTTTCGGATTTTTGTCAAACGATCCCGGACGAAACCCTGGCCGTAGGGATTAGATAGAAATCAATGTCTCAGTTACCTTGTTGAGATAAGTTTCCCAACCCACCAGTTTAACTAATTTACTAACAAGGGAGAGAGAGGGATTCGAACCCTCGGTACATATGACTTGTACAACGGATTAGCAATCCGACGCTTTAGACCCCTCGGCCATCTCTCCGAGCAACTAGGGATGTTTTTTCCAAAAATTATAACACGAATTTAGAATGTAAGTCTATACCTACAATCTACATCTACGGTACAGTTCATGGAAGGGGTGGTCTTGCCCACGTGCGTATTACCTGATTTGATGGAGTCAAATTCCAGATCACTCCTGGGTAGAAATTCCCCTCTTCCGTCTCTTGCCGGCCCCCCCCCCCCTCCTTTTACGACGTGACATAAGATAAATAGATTCGTAACCAAATTTATTAGGTACGGAGCGAAAATTTTGCCCAAAATGGATTCGATACTTCTTGGCCTAGACGAAACTGGCGAATTCGCCTCCGCTAACTAAACCAAATAGATTGCCGATACGGTGCAGTGGCGAATTTCGCAGTTAAGATGCTTGTTATGGAGGCGGGGCGAATTAATTTCACTTTATGAATTTGATGCCACCGGTTTCTACCACCTCCCCATTTTTTCGCGTAAGTGAGAAAAAAGATTAAATAAATATATTTATCTAATTTTTTATAAAATTTATTGATATCAAGATAGATTTCTGAAAAACGATAGGAGGAGGGATAATGAATCTAGAAATAATTGCGCAACTTGCTATTTTGGCATTGGTAGTTGCATCAGGACCTTTAGTAATTGCACTATTGGCAGCTCGAAGGGGTAATCTGTGACGTGGGCAGCGCAACCATTAAATGAATACCTATTTTCTATATAGATATATACATATATACGGAAACGAAGAATGGGTGGGGTAGGGGGGGGAGCTCCTCCTACAACCAGATGTAAGTACGTTTGGAACCTCTCACCGATGTACATGTAGCTCGTATAATAGAATTGCACCGTCGCGGGTATAGTTTAGTGGTAAAAGTGTGATTCGTTTCATATTGATTTCAATAGTTAAGGGATCTTTCAAACTGAATCTCAACTAAATCAAAAAGCTTTATTTTTACAGAAGTACATCTATTTCTCCTTACCAGTTATTGATAGTGGTATGGGAGAAGAATGCGCCATTTCTGTTACTCTTGTACTTCGGAAGTCGTACCGGTTAGTGACGAAGCAGAATTATTTTGGTATGCAAAAAACTTGGGACGATTTCGCAATATAATATAGAGAGAATGAAAAAAGAAGATAAGAATCTATGGGTAGACATCTAAAATATTTGTTTCATCGTCACTGAACCTTGGAAAAAAATCCAAGCTTGAAAGTTATAAATAGATTGATCTTGGTTTATCAGGATTATCATGCATTTTTTTGATTAAGCGATAACAATTGCTTCCGAGACTCGGTGAAAAATATTTACCTAAGGATTTTTGGGAGTAGAAATAAAGAACGAAGTAAATAAAAGAAAAAAAGCAATTGATAAAACTAATTTTTTTTTTCAAGGGATCATCTAGGAAGTATATCCATGCTGTACGACCAAAACGTAAGCAAGACTGACATAGATTTTATGGATACCACCTATTCCAAGTGGGGCGGTTCCCTACTATCCGAACGGTGGTGTAAAAGGAGGGAAAAAAAAAGCCCCCAGATATTCCAATATGGAGAAAGCCTCGATCCTCGCAGAAGTAATTTTGATACGTGCTCCCTTGAGGCGAAAGAGACAACCCACTCGTCTTCTGGTTGTTTTGTCTAACTAGGTTGGTGTATGTAGACGACTTCTATCCCAGTTTCGTACTACTTATGCTTCCTCCCCATAAAGGAGCCGAATGGGCGGAAACCACCACGTTCGGTTCTGAATTAGCGACGTCATAACCATTTGTTGTCGTCGACTATAACCTTTAGCCTTCCAAGCTACTGATGCGGGTTCGATTCCCGCTACCCGCTGGTGACGCTGAGAATCCCGGAGCCCTAGTCGAATTAACCCCCCCAACCCCATGGGTTGCGTCGTGAACAAACTGAAGCTATCGTTTGTTCACGATTTGGGAGCTAATCCGTCGGCATATTCGTCACCAACCGAGAAGAAGAAGGAACAGACGTCCATCGTCTAATGGATAGGACAGAGGTCTTCTAAACCTTAGGTATAGGTTCAAATCCTATTGGGCGTAATTCCGTGTCTGAGTTGATTATGTCGGCGTAGATGAAGTGGAAGTGGTCGGATAATGCTTGGGGGTCATTCCCCTCTCCGGGTGCAATCTGCAACCTTATCACTTATTTCTCTTGCAATAGAAAAATTTCTGTTGACTCCTTAATCGCCTCCTTCGAAAGTGTTTCCGCTTGTTCTGTAGACACTTTTGTGGAACGAGTAATTTCACCAAATTGAGGTTTATTGGTTATTACGTACTCGCGTAGCTGAACCAAGAATCGCTTGACTTGTTCAACTTCTGGTACATCCAAATATCCGTTGACTCCGGTGTAAGTGGTGGCCACCTGTTCCTCTACCGATAATGGGGCTGACTGAGACTGTTTAAGCAGCTCACGCAATCGCTGGCCCCTAGCTAGCTGATTCTGAGTGGTCTTATCAAGGTCGGAAGCGAATTGTGCGGAAGCCTCCAGTTCTGCGAATTGTGCTAATTCCGATTTCAATTTGCCAGCCACCTGTTTCATAGCTTTTATTTGAGCTGCGGAGCCCACCCTGGATACAGAAATCCCCACATTTATAGCTGGTCGAATCCCAGCGTTAAATAGATCTGCTGATGGGAAGATTTAGCCGTCGGTGATAGAAATAACATTGGTGGGGATGTAAGCTGAGACATCCCCCGCTTGCGTCTCGACGATAGGTGGAGCCGTCATGCTACCTTCCCCTAACTGGAGACTTAACTTAGCTGCTCTCTCTAAGAGACGAGAGTGTGGATGAAAAACATCTCCCGGATATGCTTCTCGCCCAGGTGGTCTCCTTAATGGCAAAGACATTTGTCGGTAAGCTTGGGCTTGTTTGGAAAGATCGTCGTAAATAATCGGGGTATGCTGCTTGCGATACATGAAGTATTCGGCTAAAGCCGCTCCCGTATAAGGAGCAAGATATTGCAGAGTGGCTGGAGAATTCGCGGTCTCCGACACCACGATCGTATATTCCATGGCGCCGCGATCTTGAAAGGTATCCACTACCTGAGCCACAGAAGAGGCTTTTTGACCAATGGCTACGTAGACACATATAACATTTTGACCTTTCTGATTCAAAATTGTATCTGTAGCTACTGCTGTTTTACCAGTCTGTCTATCGCCAGTAGTTAACTCTCGTTGACCGCGACCTATGGGAATCGTGGAATCGGTAGCAATAAGACCTGTTTGTAGAGGTTCGTATGCGGAACGTCTCGAAATAATCCCTGGAGCGGGGGATTCGATCGATCTAAACTCAGAGGCTGGGATTTGACCTTTCCCATCGATAGGTTGGGCCAAGGCATTTACAACACGACCCAAAAACGAGTCACTGACTGGTATTTGGGCAATCTTTCCTGTCGCTCTTACAGAACTTCCCTCTTGTATGGTCAAACCATCGCCCGTCGGTACGGCCCCAACATTATCAGATTCCGGATTCGGAGCGATCCCTACTGTACCATCTTCAGATTCCACCGATTCGCCAGCCATTACTTTGTTGAGTCCATGAATACGGGCAATCCCATCTCCGACTTAAGGTACGGTACCAATGTTAACAACTTCTACTTCCGGGACATACCCTTCAATTTGCTTGCGAATAATGCTGCTAATTTCGTCGGGTCGAATGTTTATAACCATGTTTGCCAAAAAAATATTACTGGAAGGGGGAGAAGTAAAAATAAAACCCGTTTTACAATGAGATGGTAGTGAAATTGGAACTAATTGGATTTGTTTTTCATGGATCTGAACAAACCGATGTGATAATCAATCATTCGCAGATGCAGTTGATTATCCAGGCGACTATTTAGACTTTCTAGAGCCCTCTCGGACGCTAGTCGAGAAACTTGCTGTCGAACCTGCTCGATAGCGCGTTGCTTCTCGAAACGAATTGCATAATTCTTACTATCTTCCAATCCTTTTAAATCTTCGTCGGCTGCATCAACGAGATCCCGCTGCTCCCTGTCCATCTGCGTAAGTCCATTGATTCGAATCTCATCCGCTTTAACTTTTGCTTGCTGCAGGCGAATACGAGCCTTCTGAAGTTTTTTAGTGGCTTCTTTGTGACGCTCTTCCGCATCCCGAATTGTATTCAAAATTGTTCTTTCACGATTCTCCAAGAAATTGATCAATGAAAGTGGATTACAGATCTCTGATTCTCGGAGACCCATAATCTCTTCCCAAACCGAACGTGGATTTTTCGATCCATTCGGCTTTCCTGCCCGTTTCATTTCTACCAGTAAATCGGTAGAATCCAACAGATAATGCTTTCACACGCGGGCTCGCCTCCTTCTCCTCCATCAACTAATAAGATTCATCTCGAATAGGCTTGAATTGAGTAATCAATATTTGAAAAAGAAAAAGAAATTGGGGGCTCTCCCAGATAATTGGTAATTATTTGAGAGCCGCTTTTTCCGAGTAGTATTCATCTTGTATGGGTTGTCTATTCAGCAAATTGAAGAAGATTGAGCTAAATCAACTTCGATATCTATCTATCTATATATCTACCTATATTAGGTATTTATCTCGAAAAATGGTACAAATCGAAGTATTCTTGATATGAGCGTCATATACCGAATGATGCGTTTCCAGTCGCGGTTTGGCTTACGCGGTAGGGGAAAGAAAACCCTAATTTTGCTAAGACTTTGAGCGATTTGGCTTTAACCATATTGACGACAGTCCCGAGAATCGGTCAATGGAAGTGAAAGTTTCATCGATTACACGGAATGCTCCGGTTCTTGCATAACATTTATTTACAGGGAATTCGTCGGGGTTTTGCATTTTCGGGTGCAACTGGAGAAAACAGTTATCCCACTCGGATATACGACTCGCACACACCCCCTTTCCATAGTAAAACAATATACCTAGCACTAAAATTAAGTTAATTAAGTTTATCTCCAAGATATTGGTATTTAAGCCAATACTTGCGGCAAGAGTCCAATCACTTGAGGGAGCAACGATCTCACTTACACTTCTCGTAATCCTTTCCCTCCTGGAAGGTTTTGCAAGATTTAAACAACTTCTGGTCCGGCCTGGGGGGAGGTGACAAATTCCGAATTCCGAAAAATCAAAAGAAAATCGGGATGGGGACAAGATTTTCCGAGTCATTAATTTTGGCGATTTATGTTGGTTTACCCGATTCGTCAAAACTTTCTAGTTTGGTGGAGAGAGGGGGAGTTACAACTAAACGCGGTAGGTACTCGGTTGGGTAGGCGGAGCAGCAACTTCCTAAACTTCCTACCAAGCCCCTCCCTCCCGGCTCACCACTGATTCGAAAACAGTTTAGGGAAGGGAAGGGGGGGGGGGTACACCAGGCTACTTCCTGTTACAAACAGGTTAAACAAATGGATTGGCAAATAACGGAGCTGGAGCTGCAACTGATCCGTAAATTGTCAAAGCTTCCATGAAAGCTAAACTCGACGATGAAGTACCTCGTATCTTGCCTTCTGCTTCTGGCTGTCTCGCGATACCCTCGACTGCCTGACCCGCAGCAGTCCCCTGGCCGACACCCGGGCCAATTGAGGCGAGGCCTACAGCTAACCCGGCGGCAATAGCAGAAGCAGCAGAAATCAATGGGTTCGTATTAGTCTCCTCTTAATTTATTTACGTCAATCAATATTGTTTTGCTGGGTACTAACTAGACTCGGCACAACGAAGACTTTCTAGTGAACGCTAATCGGGAAATCAATTTTACATGAATCTGATCAAAACTAGTAATATGGTGTAACATAATACCCGTATACTTAATGTTGAATCCGGAGAAATAATGAAGTACGAGAAGGACGCATCTACTTTCTACGTCGATCGGTGCTACCTCCCGCCTAATTTAATAAAATTGGATCGAAGAAATTTGAGTATTTGGCAATACTAATTATTATCTACCGAAACATGTCTATCCCAATTTTAGTGCAAGTAATATCTAGTCGCTTCATTTGACATACTGTGACATGGATCCAACTGAGATCTAAACCGGTTCAAATGGGAAACGCAAAAACGACATAAATCGCTTTTCAAATACCTTGTTTATTCCTTTTCAATAATCTGAGCTTGGCGGTGAAAATCAATACTTATTCCCTATTCAAAGCTTTAAATGGCTCAAATTCAATTTGGAGGACATGCGGGAGTTCTAGTTATTAACCCCTCCTCCCGCTCGTCTTTCTCATCGTTATTCGGGGGGGAGGAGGAGACAACACGGATCTCGTACTGTTGTAGCATGATACCACGGAAACGGTTTTTTTCCACTACAGCGACCCAATGAATGGTTCTCGAAAAAAGTATTTCGTGGTTACTATATTCTCTTGGAATGACTCAATCCAACCAAATTAATGGTGACCCTCCGTGGATTCCCCAATATGAGCTGCAGCCGGAGTGGCAAAAATCAAAGCCTGTATGGCACTTGTAAATAATCCTAAAGGCGTCATGGGTACAGGAACAATTGAAGGTACTAGGGAGACGGGAACAGCTACTACCAACTCGTCAGCCAAAATATTTCCAAACAGTCGAAAACTAAGTGATGGGGGTTTGGTAGAATCTTCCGAAATATTAATAGGTGGTAGTACCGGAGTTGGCTGGATATACTTACCAAAATAACCAAAACCTTTCTTGCGTAAACCTGCATAGGAATGTGCCACTGATGTAGGCGAGGCTGACGCAACAGTAGTGTTGATGTCGTTGGTAGGTGCAGCCAACTCCCCATGAGGTAACTGAACGATTCGCCAAGGAAACGGAGCACCAGACCGGTTGGAAACAAAAATGGATGGAAACATCGTTCCAATAAATGGAACCCGGGGACGGTATTCCTCTTCCCCCATCTGGGTCCTAGTTAAATCCCTAATAGATTCAAGAACATATTCGATGAAATTCTGGCTGCCAGTCGGTATGACTTGCAGATTCCTGGTGGCTACAATAGGTAGAGCCAGCAACAAGGCGATAACGACCCAGGGAGTTACGAGAACCTGCGCATGAACTTGGAAATCTCCCATTTGCCAATAGGAGTGTTAGCCTACTTCTACAGTCGATACTTGATACAGATAATCAATCTCATAAATTCGGAGTTGCTCGATGTGCGTAATACCCCCCTCTCAACAGATAAATTTATCTAAAATATTTAAGGTGATCGCTACAAATTCTTTATTCCAAAATAGCAGAAGCAAGTTACTTCCTGGTGGAATTAGGCGATATCCCCAATTGTGGAATTGTGGTATAAATCCCTTTTCGTTACGAGTCGTCGAGGCAATTCTCAGCCCCGCCACCCGTTAATTTACCTCGGAGAACTTTGAGTTCGAACGACCTTCACAAATGGCTAATGTCGGTTTGTCCAATATCCATCGGATTGAAGGTCGCGCGTCGTCATTGCCGGGGATTGGGATATCTACAAGATCCGGATCGCAATCTGTATCGACAACGCAAATTGTGGGAATACCTAGAATAATACATTCCTTAGGGGCGATAGATTATTCGTGTTGATCAGTAATTGTCGCAATATCGGGTAAATCTGACATATATCGAATTCCGCCTAGACACTTTTTTAGTTTAAACAGTTACCCCCTCAAAATCGCCGCCTCTTGCTTCGGAAGTCAGTCGAACCCTCCTGTATCTTCTCCGTTTTGTAAGTATTGAAACCTACGAAGACGCATTTCTGTGGTGAACCAATTTGTTGACGTACCGCCTAACCATTTTTCATTTACATAATGACATTGAGATCTCGTTGCGGCTGATGCTATCAAATCAGCTACTTGATGTTTCGTACCAACCGTTGGGAATTCCTTTCCCTCCGCTGCTGCATCAAATACCGAATCACAGGCTTCAGATGAAAGACGAGCAGTCTGAGTTAGATCGAGGATATGAACACCCTTCCGTTCTGTAGATATATAAGGTGACATCCTGGGATTCCATTTCTGAGTTTGGTGACCGAAGTGGATCCCCGCCGCCATCATTCCTTCCAACTCAATATTCCGATTTTTATGTTGCATCTTCCCCTCAGGTATAGAAAGCTGTAAATTTGTTTCATTTTAACTAAATTTGATAAATTATTACAATCTGGTGATCAATTTTGCGGGTTGAAACGCGCAAAAATTTCATTTAGTATTGGGTAACCCCTTATCTTATCTCAAGATTAAGATAAGGGAGGGATCGGCTCAATCCCTTATGAATGAATAGATTGGGGTCGATATTTCGCTTCTCGCGGTAACCGCGTAGGTCATATTTTGTCCGCCAATTTGGGTTCTTGCTATTCCTATCTACTGCCGAATGAAACCCTTTTCGTTTATTCACTTCTAGTTGGCAAACAATTTCTGGACTACCTGTTCCGACGGGGACGACGTCACCAAGAATAACGTTTTCCTTCAATCCTTTTAACCGATCGATTCGACCGCGGGGAGCAGCTTTGGCCAATACTCGCGTAGTTTCTTGAAGACTCGCCTCTGATAAAAAACTAGTAGTATTAAGGGATGCCTTTGTCATTCCCAGTATAATAGGTTCATAGAAAATCGGTCTCTTTGATACGCGATTCATCCGTTCCGCCTGTGACAACTCGACAAGCTCCCCGGGAAGGAAGACGCTGGTTATTCCGTCTTCCGACGCTACAACCCTCGATGTCAGTTGCCAAATAATAATTTCTAGATGTTTGTCGGATATTTGTACCCCTTGAGATTCGTAAACTTCTCGAATTTCGTTAATTAGAATCAGTTGGCGGCGTTCCATACTTGTTCCGGCACTTAGAAAGTGGCTCCAGAGGTTCCCAATTAATCTCGTAATACCCCGATTCCATCTCCCAAAAAGATCTTCGATTCTTGCTGGGATAGAAGCGATGGAACGAGACTCCAGCAGCTGCTCAACCTTCGGAAGACCCTGAGTAATGTCTCCAGATTTCAATCTATCATATGGTAATGTTATTGATGTATCTCCCTCCCCAATGATGTCTCCAGATATCTTGTGGGGAGTTGCTCCCCGGGTCGCCAGCAGGGTCCTACCAGTTCTGACTAGTAAGTAATTTCGGTGAATGGCTACGACCTGACCAGACTGCAGAAATAAATTACCTCCACAGAAATATCGACTTTCGTTGATTAATAGTCCCAGATTAATTAATAAGATTCCCCGACTGAGAATTTTTGGTGTCGGACGAATTGGCTTTTCCAATAAAAATCTATTGGAAAAAGTATTTATAGCACATTTCAATGTCAATTTGGTTTCATCAATTAGATACCGATGTCGGTGGTCCGGCGTATCTGTTGGATACGTATCTGTCGAATAATCGATAAAATAATTTCTGAAGGGGGAAGCTTTGCCACTCAGTGCCAAACGGGAGATAGCCGAAAAAAAGGAAGTTGCGTATGAAGTCCCCGATAGACCTACCTCTTCAAAATTTAATTGACAACAAGTGAAGCTCGATCTTTCAAATTTAACTGACCTCTCCTTAATATTTAGATTCGGATACTTTTCCGAGAAAGATTCATATTCGGAACTGAATGAAACGTTTCTCGGACTCCTGTACGAGCCGCCTATACCCGATTCTGATCGAGGGAAGTATTTTCCAACTCCTTTCTTGTAGCTATTACTGCCTGAATCAGCAAAGGAATTGGTACGATAAAAGTCAAACGGTGACAAAGTTAAGAAAGATATACCACGTTCCGGCACCGAATGAACAGTAATGCTCCGATATTTGAGAGCTAAATCATTGCCGTCGTTGGATAAATTGACCCGAGCGAGAAAGGGCTTGTCGACAGACACCAAATTTTGGGAAGCCTGACTAACTCCGAGCCTCCGTGCGGGGGGGGGGTACGCCACCGAATTAACCTGAAGAAAAGTACTAAAGAGATTATTGATTCGCACACTGGTGAGAGATAAATAATTCTTGCTCGTAGAGGGGGTCTCGTGGAAGTGTCTCCGCCACCCAGCCACTAAGAAAGTTCGAATTAATTGAAGAGTCATGTGGTTAATCATTTTGATTTCCTCACCATTTCTATGGGAGATACATAGAAGGGTTTGAGCTTTCGTGCATTTCTGCGTTTTCGGCTTATCAGCACAGAAGACTCCTTGCGACAAAGAATCGCTAGATACATCGTATTTGACAACTGGTCTTACCGGGACAGAGGTCTTTCTTCTCCTGTGAAGTGTAACCGATTGGGGGTAAACCCAACCCCTGGTTTTGATTCCATTAAGAATCATATTACCTGACTCTATTAGATTAATATTTCGTCTCTGTATACTAGTTGCCTTCCCCGGGTTGTGAATATATCCGGGTAATACTCTTACCGTAATACCGTTTGTTAATGTCTTTTCGATTCGGATTAGTCCACCTACTTTACTACTAATAGTATCAGTTATTCGTGTGCCTTCTTCTACAAAAGTATTGTTTGTTACCAAAATAGATGCTGGAGGTTCATATATAGTATAAGCCTCCTCGGGAATTAGAAAGGAATTGCCTCCCCTGACTACTCTATACCACGAGCCGGAAGTCGTTTCTTCCGCCCTACCGCCAAAGGGGAATCTCTTTCTATCAATGGGTTCAACTTCTACGGTACCATATCTCATAATCCCCGAAACACCAGTTTGATACTCGAATTTTTCGTAGATGGCAAGGATATCACTTCCATCCAAAATGCTGTTTAATTGAACATCAATATTTGCGAAACGTGATTCGTCAAAATTTTCTTGTTGTCTTTCCAACAACAGAGAAACGGATTCAGTTTTTTCGGACCGCTCCACTTTGATATTAGATAGAATATAGTTAGATGTTGGAGGTTTCGACCAATTTAAAAAACATTTCGGATCGATTCCAAATTCTCGGATACTTTTTTGGGAACCTTCGCAGTTGGCGGCATCAACTTCTTCCTCGCCAATTCCCTCAAAGCAATCGCACCTCTTTTCGATCGAGTTGGGTTTGATACCGACTCTATCCCGATCTTTATGAAACAAATAGCTTTCGTCGGAATCGCTATAAGCTCCTGAAAGAATCCGGATATGGCCCGCCTCGCGTACGACACGAATGGGATTGTCTATGCAGTCGCTGACATGCCACACAAATTTACTCCAGTGAATTTCTCCTTCTAAATTTGGATAGATAGCTTTTTGGATACGTTCCTTAAGGGGAAACTCTTTGGCTCGTACTTCCGCGATGATTTGCTGTGCTTCGACATACTGACCGTTTCGAATCATAAGTAGACTTTGGGCCGGGACGACAAAATCGCGTATGGCGCCGCAACTCCTGATAGCAACGGATAAATCATTTCGACACGTCCAAGCAGGATGCCCATGTCGCGTACGTGTGGGATAAACCAGCCTCCCATCGGAATTAATAAGCCCATTAAACGGAATTCGTACGTATTCTGCGATATCGCCCGTAGATACCCCACCTGTATGAAAAGTTCTTGATGTTAATTGAGTTCCCGGTTCCCCAATGGATTGACCCGCGATGATGCCAACAGCTTCCCCCAATTCTACCAAATCGTAATGAGCAAGACTCCGACCGTAACGCCACTGACAAATCCAGGAAATGCTTTTACGTGTCGAAGGAGATCTCACATATATTGGCTGTGCCGATGCCACTGAGTTACTAGCCAATCCATCACTGATATCTTGATTACGGGTGGCGATACATCTAACGTCCCAATAGACGTTCTCTGCCAGCACACGTCCAACCAATTTTTGATATGATACTGTTCTAATAGATTCTCGTTTCTCTTCGGCGATATTCAGCAAAGCAATGCTTTTGGTAGTTTCGCAATCCTTTTTGCGTACAGCAATGTGTTGGACCACTTCAACGGGTCTGCGTGTTGGGTATCCAGCGTCAGAGGTTCGAACGGCGGTATCCACAACCCCTTTGCGGGCACCATAGCGAGAAATGATATATTCCGTTAAGGATAGGCCTTCGCGAAGGTTTCTTCGAATGGGTAGATCAATTACTTGTCCCCGGGGATCCGACATCAATCCTCTCATGCCAAGCAACTGATGAACTTGGGATATACTTCCTCGGGCCCCCGAAAAAGACATCATGTGGACTGGATTTAAAGGGTCGATCATTTTGAAGCTTGGATTCATCTCTCGTTTTGGACATTCGCTTGTAGCGTACCAGGCTTCAATTGATTGACGTAATTTCTCTACGGCATGCGGACTTCCGTAACGATAATGCTGCTCTGAGACGTAACCTTATTTCTCAGCGTCTTGTACAAGCCATCCTCTGGATGGTACTGCTAGGAGGTCGTCGATGCCCAATGAGACAGATGCTTTGGTAGCTTGTTGAAAACCCAAAATCTTAACTTGATCCAAAATATTTGTTGTAGATGCAATTCCAAAACAAACGACTAACTTGCCGATGAGTCGCCTCATCGTAACTCTATCCATTGCTTTATTGCAGAACGGTAATTCAGTTTGATCCGTCATTATAAAAACCTCACCTTATATATCTTTTTATACCGTGACATTTATTAATCAATAATTTGAAATTAAGCGATTTAATAAATATTTATTAAATATTTATTAAATATATCTATATATAAAAGTAAAAGATTTTTCATTCTTCATTTTTGCGGTTAGATATAGGCATTTCGCCTTGTGTTACCATATCCGGTACGGACGAATTAGCACACGAAGAGGCTTTTGACACACCCTGCATCGCCTCCCTCAATTGCTGATTAAACAAAATGCGACCAGCCGTGGTAAGTACATATATACTTGAGATATATCCCTTCCTACACTTTCTAATCTGGTAATTATCGTAAGAGTGAAGAGAGGTTCCCAAGGATTCATGTTGAGATTCAACAGGTAATTCACGAATTTTCGAACTAATCATTTCCAAATTAGTTTTCCATCGAAGCCACAAGAAACTACAGAAATCGATTTGATTCGATTCCTTGGCCCTGAGTATGTCGTAGTAACTACCGAAACAGGGTATCCCAGCGGGGTGGACGTCACCCCCTCTCAAGAAAACGGAATGTCTGTTTCCATAGATTCCTTGCTTGTTCTCAATTGTTGGTACATAAAGACCGAGAAGCATGTCTTGACTCGGGACAGATACAGAATCGCCCGTAGCAGGGGATAACAAATTTATGTGCGAAAACATCGGAAGACGAGCTTCAATCTGAGCTTCGAGAGATAGGGGCACATGGACGGCCATCTGATCTCCGTCGAGATCTGCGTTAAACCCCCCACGAACCAATGGATGCAAACGAATGGCGCGTCCTTCTACTAAAATGGGTTGAAATGCCTGTATACCCAGCCTATGCGAAGTAGGTGCTCGATTCAGCAGTATGGGATGACCCCGCATAACTTCCCGAAGAACTTCCCATATAATGGGATCTTCTTTTCGTATCATACTTTTAGCCGCTCGTAGATTACAAGCTAGATGTCATCCGATCAAGTTACGAATTACAAATACTTGGAAAGGTTCGATTGACATTTCTCGGGGTAATCCACATTGATGTAACGAAAGGGATGGGCCTACGACAATAACGAAGCGACCCGAGTAGTCAACCCGTTTTCCGAGCAAATTTTCACGAAATCGTCCTTCTTTGCCCTCAATAACCTCTGAAAATGACTTGTAGGGTCTGTTATTGATATCCCTCATTGGTTGCCCACGTATACCATTATCAATGGGAGCGTCTACGGCTTCTTGAATAAGTCTTTTCTGACAAACGATTAGTCCCTCCGGCGTGAATTCACTCCCCGATAAGAATTCAGTAAGAGTATTATTTCGATGAATTACCTTTCTGTAAAGCTCATTAAGGTCGGAAGTAACTAATTCGCCTTCATACGATTCAACTATTGGTCTCAATTCAGGTGGAAGAACCGGCGGGAGATCTAAAACCATCCATTCCGGTTTTAGATTCGTCCGTAAGAAATCCTTGGCTAATTTCATCCGTCTGACCAAAAGATCTTTCCTTCTTTGAATTGTTCGGTCTTCCCATTCATTCCCAACAGGCCTTTGCTTTGCCGGCGCCTGCCACTCCAAATGTGCACGATCCATAACACTTTGCAGATCCAAACTAGTTAATCCTTTTTTGACGGCATCTCCCCCAGTGGCAATTTCGTTCCCTTGAAGCGTTTCATAATTTCGAGTGGAAAGAGAGATGGGAAGCATGTTTCTCCAGGATCGGTCTTCGTAATTGAACAAACCCCGCAATCTTAATAGGTTGGGCCTTTCGGCCACGGGCCTAGCAAGAAAAAGATTGGGATAGGTCGGGCGGTGCCCCCCCCCCCTTAGAATCGGACACGAATGTTTCCTCTCATCCGGCTCAAATAACTAGGCGTGAAATTAAAACAATTTGACGTCTCTGAGACGCAGTAATACCGTCTCGTCGAAGATGAAGTAGTTGCTCATTACTCGGGTCTCAACTTCTTGCTTTTCTCGAGTAGTCTTGGACCCTCCGTATTGAGCGACCTACCGAGAGAGAAGTCGTTTTTTCCTTCGATATTTCTTTCTCGATTTAGTCGTAGCCTGGAGATATTTCCCTTGTTCCCAATGCGATCACTTCCCTCTTTGGGTTTCCACTCCACTTCGATGGCTATTAATTTAATTGAATAGAAAAATCGATGCGATGATTGAATTTTCATAACCACATATAGAAAATACTATTTGGAAAGTTTTTTCTGAAAAAAAAGGGGGGGGGGGGGGGAAGAAAACCAAAGGATTGTATTGAAAAGCACTTGAATTTTATTCTATCAACTGAAATGGGAGGAGTTATAACGAAGCCCAATCGCTGGATTTTTTGCCAAAAATTAACCATGGAGGGGGTCCCCATTCTGTACGCGATAGTTTTTATCCCGAGTTAGACAATATTCCTCGATCGACGCGAGGGACATGTCGGTCAGAGGCTTCCCACTTTTGCACGGGATGGCAGCTTATAGCCAATCTGTAATGATCAACACATACAATCGAGTCACGCATCGCAATATACTGGGCTTTCTGGTTCTTTAAGAGGTTTGGCGAGTGGATTTGCAATATAACTAGGGATTCGTTTTGAAAACCACACATGGGTCACCGGACATGCAAGTTTGACGTATCCCATTCGGTATCTTCGAACCCGGGAATCGGTAAACTCAACTCCGCAATGTTTGCAAAAATTGGAATACTCCTCTCCGTTACCGGCAGATCGATAGTTTCCACACGCGCGGACGCCGCTTTTTATGGGCCCGAGTATCCTTTCGCGAAATGAGCCATCTCTCTCTGGTTTATGAGTCTTGTGATGCAACGTATGAGGTTGATCAACTTGCCCGACGACGTCTCCATTGGGTAACTCCCTCTCAGCCCAACCGCGAATCTGTTCGGGGGAAGCCAGTCCAATTCGAAGCTGTTGATAATTAGCTCGATGAATCGTAATAGAAAAAGTTTTGATTGATTATTCATGAGAGAAGTTTCAATTGGATATCAGATATTTTCACTCTCCCTCTCCAAATCTTCTTCAATTATAAAGTTGTGCTCCAGATTTAAACCCATGCAACGTAACTCCCGAACTAGCAATCGGAAAGACTCTGGAACGGTATTGGTTTTGTAAACAGGTTTTCCGGTCATAATGGCACTAGGTACCTTGTAACGAGCCTGAATATGATCCGATTTAGTTGTAAGCATTTCTTGCGACGTGTAAGACACGCCAAAACCCTCCAAAGCCCGGACTTCCATTTCTCCAACCCGCTGTCCCCCTCGTCTGGATCTCCCCTTGAGAGGTTGCTGCGTAACAAGTGCGTAAGGTCCGCTGGATCGTGCATGAATCTTATCGTCGACCTGATGAATCAATTTCATCATATAAGCTTTCCCAGTTGTGATGGGTTGCGCGAAGGGATCACCCGTTCGTCCATCGATCAATCGACTCTTTCCGGGGTGATCGGGTTCAAATAACCACGGATTACGAGTACTTGCACTTGCTCTACAAGGTTCTGAAAATACTAGTTTTCTAGAGGCTTCCCGTTCGTACCTCTCATCAAAGGGTACTATACGGTAATGGGTTTCTGAAAACTCCCCGGCTAACCCAAGTAGGCATTCGAAAATCTGTCCCACATTCATTCATGAAGGTACTCCTAAAGGACTTAATATCATATCGACTGGTGTACCATCTTGCAAATAAGGCATATCCTGTCTGGGTAATACTTTTGACACAATACCTTTATTTCCATGTCTACCAGCTATCTTATCACCTACTTGTATCTTACGCTTTTGCAGTATATAAATATGAATGACTTCTGAATCGTTCGAAGTGTCGTCTTCGGGGTAGACCCACCTAACGTCAGTGACTCGACCTCTTCCACCAATCGGAACTTTGAGACAGCTTTCTCTTGCGTTAACTAGTTGTATACCAGAAGTGGCTTGTAATAATCTCCCCTCTGGAGCACGTGATGAATCTGCCCCCTCTTGGGGCGTTGGTTTACCCACCAAGGCATCTCCCGTCTCTACCCAAGATCCCGATTCCACGAGCCCATTATCGTCTAAGTGTCGAAGCGTATGACTATCCAACTGAGGTATTTGCTTGGTAACCTTTTCAGGACCCTGGTTTGTTACGCAAACTTCAACTTCGTGTCTTTCAATGTGAAAAGATGTAGAGATGTCTTCGTATATTGGGCGTTCACTAATCAACACCGCATCTTCGAAGTTGTATCCTTCCCACGGCATGTAGGCCACTGGGATATTTCTACCTGGAGCTGATTCCCCCCTGGCGGTTGCTGCCCCATCCGCGATGACTTCCCCGCGTTTCGGTAATTCTCCCGCCAAAACCGTAGACTTTTGGTGTATACAGGTATTACCGTTGGAACGCTCATATATCTTCAATTCGTTGCTTATAACACGTAAAACCGCATCACTGCCTGTTGCTTCATCGATTGATGATAGTTCAATTGTATCACCATCAATATATCGAATTTATCCTTCTCGTCCGGATACAACTACACTTCCCGAATCTGAAGCTACTTAACTCTCTAACCCGGTCCCTACAAAGCATCTTTCGGGATTAACCAGTGGAACCGCTTGACGTTGCATGGTAGAACCCATTAAGGCGCAGTTCGCATCATTATGCTCAATGAATGGAATAAGAGAAGCTCCGATAGAGAAATAATGTAAGGGATGGATGCTTCGGAAATCAACTTGTTCCCAAAGCACGCTGAGAAATTCTTGTTGATATCGAACCGGTATGAGTTCCTTATCTCTAGTTCTCCATTGGGATATTAATGAATTCTCAGTTGCTATTCGGTAGCAATCATCTTCAGTGGGAGATGAATCGATTAATTGCTCCTTTTCAGATGATTCCGACATTTTAAGGTACGGGCTCTGCAAAGAGCCGGAATTGCTAATTTCCGCCTGAATAGCTAGTGACGAAATAAGGCCAGCATTCATGCCTTCCGATGTTTCGATCGGGCAGATACGGCCATAGTGACTAAAATGAATATCTCTAGCTTGGAAACTGGCGGTTCGACGTGTCAACCCGCCGGGACCTACGGAGCTTAATCTTCGTTTATGAACCATTTCTGATAATGGGTTGGTTTGGTCTAGAAATTGTGATAGGGGGTGTGATCCAGAAAACTCTTTGAAAGTTGCTATTACTGGTGCAGGCGTGACTAATCCCCGGGGCGTTATCGCGCGTTTGCGCCTAACGGCCCTAGAGAGATTTTGTCGAATCGAATTCTCCAAACGGTTTAGGGCCAATTTCAATTGTTCTTGAGGCGAATCCGCTACGGATCGAACACGTCGATTTTTCAGGTGATCTATGTCGTCGAGGTTGCCTATTCCGTAGCTGATTTCTATCGAGTGATCTGCAGCTGCTGATATGTCTTGGGGTAGCAAAAAATGTTCCGCTTCAGGTACATCAAGAGTTAGTTTGATGTTTAGGTTTCGTCGACCAATCCGCCCTAACTCACATCTATGCTGAGAAAACCTCTTCTATAACTCCTTGAATATAGATTCCGAAAATGAGATATCCGCGTCTGTAGCGGAGTATGGGTGTTTGTAAAGTTCTGCTATAGCATCCTCCGACGATTCAACGGCCCCCCCTTGCTTCTTCAACATATTTGGAAAAATCTTGGGGTAACGAACATTTTTCGAAATATCTTTTTTGCTTAACCCCATAGCTACTAATGAGATCGAAATGGATATCTTTTTCTTTTTGCTAATGCGAACCCAAATTTTTTCTTTCCTATCCATTTCTGGTTTGAATCTCCCTCCCCGATCCGAAATTACAGTGCTAGTATACGCGGAAACTCCTTTTTGATCGGATTCCCGGTTGTAGTAAATACCGGGACTTCTCAAAATTTGATTGACTGAAACTCTGGCAACCCCGTTGATAATGAATGTCCCTTTAGAATTCATCCAAGGAATAGATCCGGGCCGGACGTCTTCTTCTTGCACCACTCCATCTTCACTACGAGTCAATTAAACTGGTACATATGGATCGGATGAGTATGTGACACATTGATACGCGGCATCTCTCTCTCCGACTGAAGGTTGCGTCAATTGGTACCGTTCACCAATAGGTCAGAATTCAACTTCCTTATCTGTATCTTCAATTTTCGGAAAATTTTCAAGTTCCTCAAGCAATCTTTCGTGAACAAATCGATTAAACCCTTCAAATTGAATTTGTGCAAGTTCTGGTAGTACGGGCATATTTCTATTTCCTTCCAATAAAGTGATACATCGAGACCCATCCTCAATTAAAAACATATTGATTAGATTTTCGTACTTCCAATTTTCTATGTATTAGGGCACCTCACTTAGTAGCCTCCTAATAATTTGAAATCAATTTATTCTCTGTTTTTTTTATCCACAACCATTCGCGGATGAAAGTATGGCGACGAATAAACGAAAAAAGTGTGGAGAAAGCTACGAAGTTACTAAATCTTTTTCATAAGCTAAGCTGTGAGCAAAAGACATCTGTGCGATCCAGATTTTGTAAACCTACGTACCTCCTGATTAAGCAAGTCGTTTTGTATCGAAATTGGTCGAAATACTTACGTATCCAAAATTGAGGTAACGGGCGATGAAGAAAAAACTAAGAGATACGTGGCAGTAAAGTAGGTTTGGCAATTATATCACACCAGTAATTTCGATTACCAGGAAAGCTTGAAAAAACATACGGATGTTATCCTTTCCGTTGATAGCAATTTCGTGTTATCAGCCACTTCAAGCTTAGTTCAAATCTACAAAAAGAAGCTACTCGCTAGAAAAGGGTTAGGTTTCGGAAACATTTTACACCCGTGTAAAAATCATTACCGATCTAATGGTAGATAGATCTAGCTACTTCTTGCGACTATCGGTCGAATCGGGGACACCCCCACCCCTCCCTCCCTTCTCCCGAAGAAAGTAAAAAAGATCACTGACTCAGCGTTGACTCTGAGGCAATTGATACATAGACTCAAATCAAATTAATTACTGGGATTGTAGTTCAATTGGTTAGAGCACCGCCCTGTCAAGGCGGAAGTTGCGGGTTCGAGACCCGTCAATCCCGATAAACTCTAACGAGATGCGCTAATTCAAAGTTCAATCTGCAGCCTCGCACTTGGGTCGAGCTGGATTCGAACCAGCGTAGGCGTTGCCAGCGGATTTACAGTCCGTCCCCATTAACCACTCGAGCATCGACCCATAATTTGTGAACGCTTCGGTTTCGCCTCACCGAGTCGGTTTCGCCTCACCGAGTTAGCGACTTCTGACAAGTCGAAGCTGAGCCCTATTATTGTTATTGGGTAGGAATCGACAAGAAAATGAGAATACATTTCACCGATATGATCGATGATATTTTCAGGAGATGAATACCCCCAGGGGAATTCGAATCCCCGTCGCCTCCGTGAAAGGGAGGTGTCCTGGGCCTCTAGACGATGGGGGCCTGATTACCCTTCGGTAGAATAAGGGTATTCCCTACCAATTGTCAATCCAGAAAAAATAGCAAGGAAGTAATGAGGGGACCAGTTTTTCTAACAATCTAGATTGGGGTTAGACTAATCATTCCAATAAATTTTTTATATTCTTTAATTGCAGTAAATGAGTTACAGCGATTGATCAATTAATCCGAAGCGGAGGCGTCAAGAGTAGGCTGCTACTGCGCGAAAACGAAGAATAGGTATTCTCGAGATTTCATTTCGTGATATACTATGTAATCGATATTGAAGATTCGACTTTGATTTTTTTTTCTTTATCTGCGATTAACCAAAGATTCGGTCGACCCGACTAAATAAAACTAGATGGTTCATAATGAAGTCCGAGAGTTTTATCCAATGAAACCCACTCGAGCTATTTTCCAATTGATGATTTGAACAACCGATACGGAAGTAAATATTCTTGCGTTCGTAGCCACCGCACTTTTTATTCCAATCCCAACAGCTTTTTTACTTATTCTTTACATCCAAACGGCCGCTCAGAATAACTAGTAATTGGTAACGACTACCTGTTTGTTAACAAATCTTCATATGCAAGAGCGAATCGGAGGAGGAGAAGTAGGGGACACTGTTTGCTCGCTGCAAAACGGAGCGATGTGCAAACTGCTACTTTTATTCCGGACGAAGTTTTCATGCTACCCGGTTGTTGCTGGTAGCAACTTACTGTTAACTCAGCGCCCTTTCCTGATTAGCTCTCTTTACGCCAATTGGAATCTATGCCTCTTTATCTTGTTTCTACTCCTCCACCTACCACGTATCACGAATCATTCTCGAATAGAATTGCCCAAAATTGATAGATCAAAAAAATGATCTATCAATTTCTACTTCTATTAGATTACTCTTGCTTGTTACAAAGCTGGGTTCTACCCAATGATTAGTATCAAGTATTGGGCTAGAGCACTCGGATTTACTTCTCCGTATACCCCTCGAAAGGAGATGAATCAATTTAAGCAAACCAAGCAAAACGAAGTGAGGTATCCGAACCGGAGGTCTGATCTCAAGTGTATGTCAAGCGTATATTCATTTCCTGCTTCTTGTTCCGGGCGCAGTCATAACGTCAGACAAAAAATTTGAAGTTTGAATTAGCGACGGGATGAACTAGCAACAACCGGGATAGGTTCTTTCCGATAGCAAGAGAAAAAAATCAGTTTACTGGATTACTAAATTCATCCAAATTGTTATTTCAATTTTTAAAATTACGAATAGAAGAAATGAATTAAATAAGAAGCGGCTGCATCGGGCTCTTTTACTTGGAAACGAAATATGAAATATGAAATATGGGCTGGGGGAAACACGAATCGGTGGTCTCGCCACAACGACGCGTATCCCCCGAATCAGACTAGTAAAGACCTGGTTGGTTAACCGTTTGTCGCAATCCGCTTCTTCCCCGAACTACAAGTGAAGGAGAAAATGTAGAAATCACCGTCAGGGCAGCCCAAGCTATAGTAACTAAATCCGTAGTTGTAATTCCTATCTATTCACTCTCTCGATTTTTACTAATTACTAATTACTTATAAGTCCAAATACAAGGCAAAGCTTGAGGAAGCTCGAGACGCGTTGTCGGTGAGGAGCAGACACCTGCCTGCTTGATAGCATACCCCAATAGCGAGAGATACTGAGTATGTGGAAACCTATATATATATATAGATATCTATATATATATATATAGGTTTGTTTTTTCAATGGTACTGGTTGATGTTTGCCTCTTCAAACATTTTGGTGATTTGGACTTTCGGGTTATCAATTAGTGATATACTCAATTGGGATTGTTTATGCGTGACGCATCGAGACACATGAAATGTGATAGGCTATAACAGGCTATAGAGCACCTCAACCTGTATCCGATTTCGGCGCGGCAAACGATCCCCGGTAAAACTACCTAAATTAATAAATCCAAGTAAACTAACTAAATATAGTTATTTATGTTTATACACATAAAGATTTCCTTGTTAGGCGACACCCAGATTCGAACTGGGGAATTAAGGATTTGCAGTCCTCCGTCTTACCGCTTGACTATATCGCCCCTCGCCAGCTACCAGCAAGCAGCGCCAATGCAAGGGCAAAGAAAAAAGCACTGATCCGGTTCGGAATGTTCGGTAGCAAGTAGCGTATGTGACGATTATGTTATCGACGTATAGCGATTCTAGACGTCTAGCAATTCTATTAGTAATAAGTATACTATCCGGCAGAAGCATTAGCAAGTAGCTGGCCCCCCCCCCCCCCCCGCCCTGCACAATTCACCTACGATACGCATTTGCTAGCGAAACGGCTACCTCGACAAAGACAAAATTGCTTCGTCTCAACATTTCATTCAATTCAAAAAAAAAAATCAAAAAAAAAAAAAACGAAATTTTGTTTTTTTCTTTTACCATTTGCTTCCCTTCCATTTCCTCTAAGGGAACTAAAAAATTACATGGAAATGTTTATGCATATCTATACATATGTGACGTAACCTCTTCATTTTCCACGGGATAGGCGGATAGCGGGAATCGAACCCGCGTCATCTCCTTGGCAAGGAGATATTTTACCATTCAACTATATCCGCATAATCTGTTATTTCATTTTAACACTGCAATAGTTTCCCAATATCTAGGAAACTCACGTAAGTATTTAGTTTATACGTAAGAAACCAAATTTATCGGGAGGACCTCGCGTATTTCTTCCCTTCCCTCAGCTGTTGAAATGAACTTCTTGTCGTAGCCTCTCATCTACATCTACGCGCGTAAATCTCCCCCGTCCCGTTTGACATCTCCACTCGTAACGGTGAATTACGAGAGGAGGAACCGAAGCAACAAATAGTTAGGAAATGAAGGAGTTGGGTATACCTACCAAAGAAACTGATCCAATCCATAATGAAGCCCCTGAGAAGACAATATTTTTGTTGCTGGACCAGCCACCGGGGGATGCGAACGCGACGGGGACACCCACAACTAGCAGGAATGAGATGGCGATTAATCCAAATAAAGCCAATTGGAACGCGATAGTCATAATTCTGATTGTTTCCACATAAGAAGTAAGTTGTTCGTACCATCCAATCCTCATCCGACGGAACTCTCGCCTCGCCACGACTTACCCCGTTGACGGGGCGCGAATACCTCCCCTTCGCCACTAACTACCTCAAAGTTCATAAGGTACTGATTGAGTTATAATTGGTTTGAATTCCGACATTCGGGATGATTATCTGCAATAACTCCACGGTCATAATTATTTTCACTCCGTATCTTTCGCGGTATAAAGAAATATCGTTGAAGAGAGAAGAGATATCCATCGAAATCTATATATAAATAGATATTGATGATCTTTTTACCTCCTACCAGAAAGTGCCTGAAAAACCTACCGGAAGTGGCTGAAAAACGTGATTGATACCCCCGAATATCGGGTGATAAATCTGCCTCGTCGAGGAGAGATGGTCGAGCGGTTTAAGGCTCCAGTCTTGAAAACTGGCATGGCGATGAAACGCCATCGAGGGTTCGAATCCCTCTCTCTCCTACTATTTCTACCAAATAATACTGGACGGAAGGGGTGACAGTTATTACTAGTCTTACGAAATATTTTATTTTCTCCCATCAAACTGAAGAGAGCTTGGTATTATCTATCATCAGGTAATAAGAAAGATGATATCTATCTATCTATTTGAATAGATAGATAGAGTTTACCTGGATGTAATGAGTCCGGCACTGATGTGAAAACATAGACTTAGTAGATATTGGTTTGCTGGCGAAAAAAAAAACACAAGAAGTTAAGATTTTTTTTCTCACTTTTCCATCACCTCAACAATATGTCTTCGAGTTTCAATTAAGGGGTGTCATAGAAAGAACGGGTTCGGTATCGCGGTCAATTCCCTTTTCAAACCCGGCTGCGGCTGCGCGAGCCCTACCCGCGTGCCATAAATGACCCACGAAAAAGAAGAATCCCAGAACGAAGTGGGAAGTAGCTAACCAACTCCGGGGAGATACGTAGTTCACGGCGTTGATCTCAGTAGCTACTCCACCTACAGAGTTTAGAGAGCCCAGGGGGGCATGAGTCATATACTCCGCGGATCGTCGTTCCTGCCACGGTTGTATATCCCTCTTCAATTTACCGAGATCTAAACCGTTGGGACCCCTTAAAGGCTCTAACCAAGGAGCACGAAGGTCCCAGAATCGCATGGTTTCGCCTCCGAAAATAATTTCTCCCGTGGGGGAACGCATCAGGTATTTACCCAACCCAGTAGGTCCTTGAGCGGAACCTATATTGGCACCGAGACGTTGGTCCCTGACAAGAAAGGTAAAAGCTTGGGCCTGAGAAGCTTCTGGACCGGTGGGACCATAAAATTCGCTGGGGTATGCTGTGTTGTTAAACCAGACGAAGCAGCAGGCGGTGAAGCCAAAAATGGAAAGGGCTCCCAAACTGTAGGATGAGTAAGCTTCCCCGGACCATACGAAAGCGCGACGAGCCCAGGCAAATGGTTTCGTTAATATGTGCCAAAGTCCACCGAAAAGACAAATGGATCCCAGCCATACATGTCCCCCGATAATATCTTCCAGATTATCCACACTCGCAATCCATCCTTCGCCCCCAAAGGGAGATTTCAGTAGATAGCCAAAGATAACGTTAGGACTTAGGGTAAGACTCGTAATCTCTCTTACGTCTCCACCCCCGGGTGCCCATGTGTCATACAACCCTCCAAAATAGAGTGCCTTGAAAACTAAGAGAAAAGCTCCGAGACTTAGTAGTATTAGATGAATACCGAGAATTGTAGTCATCTTATTTTTATCTTTCCAAGTATAGCCGAAAAAGGGAAAGGATTCCTCCAAAGTTTCGGGTCCGATCAGGGCGTGGTATATCCCCCCGAATCCCAAAACTGCGGAGGAAATCAAATGGAGTACTCCGGAAACGAAATAGGGGAAGGTATCGACTACCTCCCCGCCGGGACCCACCCCCCAACCCAGAGTAGCCAGGTGGGGAAGTAGGATTAGTCCCTGCTCATACATAGGCTTCTCTGATACGAAATGAGCCACTTCAAACAAATTCATAGCTCCGGCCCAAAAGACAATCAGGCCAGCATGAGCTACATGGGCACCAAGCAATTTACCAGACAGATTAATTAGTCGGGCGTTGCCAGCCCACCAAGCGAAACCTGTGGTTTCCTGATCGCGACCACCCAGCGAGAGGGTTCCATTAAAGAGCGTTTCCACGGGGTAAAACCTCCTCGGGGAATACAAGGTTTTCGTGGGGCTGATCCTGAGCTGCCATCCAGGCACGGATACCCTCGTTTAGTAAGATATTTTTTGTATAAAAAGTCTCGAACTCGGGATCTTCTGCTGCGCGAATTTCCTGGGAGACAAAGTCGTACGCACGTAAATTCAGGGCGAGACCAACTACTCCAATAGCACTCATCCATAAACCTGTCACTGGCACGAATAACATGAAGAAGTGTAACCAACGTTTGTTGGAGAAAGCAACACCGAATATTTGGGACCAGAAACGATTCGCGGTTACCATCGAATAAGTCTCCTCAGACTGAGTTGGGTTGAACGCGCGGAATGTGTTCGCGCCATCACCATCTTCAAATAGAGTATTTTCGACTGTAGCGCCGTGGATGGCGCATAAAAGGGCGGCACCGAGGACTCCTGCAACCCCCATCATATGAAATGGATTCAGAGTCCAATTATGAAAACCTTGAAAAAATAGAATGAATCGGAAGATGGCGGCTACGCCGAAACTGGGTGCGAAAAACCAACCGGATTGCCCCAAAGGGTAAATCAAGAATACGGATACAAAAACCGCAATTGGAGCGGAGAAAGCTATTGCGTTGTAGGGGCGTAGTTGCACAGACCTTGCAAGTTCGAATTGGCGTAACATGAAACCTATTAGAGCAAAGGAGCCGTGAAGAGCGACGAAGGTCCATAAACCTCCTAGTTGGCACCAACGGGTGAAATCTCCTTGCGCTTCGGGGCCCCACAATAGAAGCAAGGAGTGGGCCAAACTGTTAGCGGGGGTGGAGACCGCGGCAGTCAGGAAGTTACATCCCTCCAAGTAAGAACTAGCTAATCCATGGGTGTACCATGAAGTGACAAAAGTTGTACCTGTGAACCAGCCGCCCAAAGCGAAGTAAGCGGTGGGAAAAAGTAATAGGCCAGACCAACCCACGAAGACAAAGCGATCTCTTCTGAGCCAGTCGTCCATACTATCAAATAAATCTTTCGGTTCCTTGGAAGATTTTCCAATGGCAATGGTCATATTCATTCCCTCACTCGGCTCCTCAAACGATTTCTGGGTTCCCCTATTTTTTTCTCTTCGAGCCACGACGCGGTGTAGTTCCGTCCCTTCGCAGTAAGATAGGCCACTACAACACTGGTCCCTCCGAAAAGTCATTTGCCGAAGCAGCATACTCCCAGGAATTATTACATGAAAATGGGACTGGTAGATTTTCCAATCTCGGGAGTTTGGGATTTTTCGTGCCCTTAACCGTTTCTTCGCCTCGCTTCTAGTTTTCTACTCTCCCTCCCCTTTCTTTGTTGTTTATGCCGAGCCGATTCTTTTGTTCCATTTTCTTTTCCTTCTTCTTCATCCAATTTTAAATTTCAGGCATCTCTTTTTCATTACTTACTTGATCCCGAGCTGATCTCGTTTGTTACGTAGTTTTTTGGGAAGTGGGTAGACCTTTCTTTTCTTCCGAGACTTTGTTAGCCACTCCGCCACACTGACGGTACCTCGGGAATCCGACCTAGCAGGAGACAAATTCGTTTCCATAAATCTCTAGGGAGAGAAATACTAGGGCGGCGTGAAGAGCTACATCTATCTACATCTATCTATATCTATCTATATCTATCTATATATATATGTCACATGTATATAGATATAGATAGATATAGATAGATATAGATAGATATGTGTGGTATCCATCCCCTTTTTGAAATTATTTCGGTACTTATTTTACCAATCCGCAGTAAAAATTGAAAGCCTTTTCTTTCGGTCCCCAGTAGCGGGAGTGGGTAGCGGCATGCCGCAGTTTAACCTCCAGCGGAGGATATGTCATAAACTTCAACATCCGACAAAGTGGTTCTTCTTCTGTTCCAAACCCCAGCGGCGAAATCGTATTCAGGCATTGGGGGGGGGGTGACAAATAAGAGTGCTAAAGACTCGAAGAATTTTTGCTAGTGACGGAAAATTATCTAAATAAGCAGTGAAAAGATTGTTATGTAATTTTCCTTTTTCTTTATTTAAATTGAAATATATATATAGATATAGTTATATCGATAGATATATATCTATATATATCGATATTGAGAATTCGCATTCAATTCCCAAGATAGGAGTAACAAAGAAGTTCCCGGCATTAGAAATTATATCCACCTGATTTTTTCATATTGCAAAGAGCGACACATTACTCAGTGTAACTATACCACTTAAGCCGGAAATCGCGATGGAAAACAAAACGATTTAACTCAAAATTTTAATTTCGAGGCAGTTGGTTATAATTTCGCACCAAATTATAATTACATTTCTGCGAAACTGTAACTTTCTCCATTAGAAATAGTAGAGTACTACTTCTCCCCCTGCATCGGGACCACGCGGACCCGGGCGTTTCCGTGAAACTGAGACAGCTTGATCCTTGGATTTCGGACGACTTCTCGGTTAGCCCTTTGTCGGATTTGAACCGACGACTTACGCCTTACCATGACGTTACTCTACCACTGAGTTAAAGGGGCCTCGGATCAGAAGTAAATTTGGGTTGAGTTCTGTTGGGCACATCGTCAGTTTTCGTCCCGCCTTTTCTGTTTTCTTCTCATCGCAATATTGGAACTTGATGAAACGGAAGAGACTAGGTCTAACCCAAAGCACGAAATAGCTATGTTCCTAAATTATATTTGCATATCTAGATATAAACCTGTAAATCTGTTTATCTATCTATCTCTAGGTAGATAGGTTTATGCTCCATTGAACGAAGAGGCTCAGAAGAGGAGGTATAATAAATAAGAAGAGAAGAAGGAAGGAATAATTAGATAATTCTTATTCTGCCGTGTGGCATCAAGTATTCCCAATCTAATAATTGATAGAGAGACTTGGACTTTCTCAATCTCCGATCTGAAGAAACCTATATCCGATTCATCGGTGAAACGTGGGAAATAAATTGATTAGTCTGAGCTCGCGGCGAAGACCAAGCATCGTACTTACTACTGACGTAGGTAAACATCTGATGGTTTACTTTGCGGAGACAGGATTTGAACCTGTGACCTCAAGGTTATGAGCCTTGCGAGCTACCAAGCTGCTCTACCCCGCTTAGTTAATGCCTCCAATGTAATTATTATACATCTCTTGAATAATTACATTGAATATGATAAAAAAGAACTGTCTACTTCAGAGAATTAGACATCATTTGTGAGATAGGTAGAAGAAAACTTTTCCTACCAACTCGATTTCGATACTCCGGGCAGCACACAAGTATGTGCCATTTCACGAGGTACGTGTCTAGATAAGCCAAAGTCTCGGTAATTGGATCTGGGTCGTCCGGTTAGGGAACACCGGTTACGGAGACGAACAGGTGCACTATTACGCGGCAGAGATTGCAATCTTTTCGAAATAGTTAGCTTATCCTGAATTGGCAAACTACTTCTAATCTGTCTTTTCAAAGATTGGCGGGTAATCTCATATTTCTTCACCAACTTTTCCTTTTTCTTTTCCTTCTCAATGAGACTTTTCTTTGCCGTAATTGATGAATCAGTAAACAGGATTGGATTACTACTTTAGAACAAATTGAACTTGCAACCAGAAATTTATTTACCAATAACTGGAGAAGAAGTAATAAACTTCTATCTCTAATTATTGATAAATGGATAATCGGTCTCAAAATCGGCTCGGGTATGGGAGGTAGTGAGGGGGGGGTAAGCTTGACGCGAAAATATACGATTTGGCAGTCAACCAAACCAAAATTAGCCAAATTTACCTGATGTAGATGCGATTAGAAAAGCTGCGTAGGTAAATATGTAACCTACGGAGAAGTGGGCTAGTCCCACCAGTCTTGCTTGAACGATAGAGAGAGCGACTGGCTTGTCTTTCCAGCGTATCACATTTGCTAAGGGTGTCCGTTCGTGGGCCCAAGCTAGGGTTTCAATGAGTTCTTGCCAGTAACCGCGCCAAGAAATTGGAAACATAAATCCAGTAGCCCACACGAGATGTCCAAATAGGAACATCCACGCCCATACAGATAAACTGTTCATACCGAAGGGGTTATAACCATTGATAAGTTGCGAGGAGTTCAGCCATAAATAATCCCTCAACCACCCCATTAAATACGTAGAAGATTCGTTGAATTGAGCAGCATTGCCTTGCCACAAGGTTATGTGTTTCCAGTGCCAGTAAAAAGTGACCCATCCAATGGTGTTCAGCATCCAGAAAACGGCTAAGTAAAAGGCATCCCAAGCTGAGATGTCACAGGTACCGCCTCGGCCCGGACCATCGCAAGGAAAACTGTAACCGAATTCTTTTTTATCTGGCATCAACTTGGAACCGCGCGCGTCTAATGCGCCTTTCACCAAAATCAGTGTAGTTGTGTGTAGGCCCAAAGCGATGGCGTGGTGAACCAAGAAATCCCCAGGCCCAATCGTTAGGAATAGCGAGTTGCTGCTGTTGTTGACAGCATCCAACCAGCCGGGTAACCACAAGCCCCGACCGGCATTACTTGCCGGACTACCTGCCGAGGATAGAAGCACATCGAAACCATACAAAGTTTTACCATGAGCAGACTGAATCCATTGAGCAAATACGGGTTCAATAAGAATCTGCTTTTCCGGAGTCCCGAAGGCTAGCATTACGTCGTTGTGGACATAAAGCCCTAGTGTGTGGAACCCTAGGAATAAACTAGCCCAACTTAAGTGAGCTATTATTGCTTCTTTGTGTTCCAACATTCTTGCTAAGACGTTATCTTTATTTTGTTCCGGATCATAATCTCTGATAAAGAATATAGCTCCGTGTGCGAAGGCTCCTGCCATGATAAACCCGGCAATGTATTGGTGATGGGTGTATAGCGCGGCTTGAGTTGTATAATCCTGTGCTATGAAGGCATAAGCGGGTAGAGCATACATGTGTTGTGCGACCAACGAAGTGACGACCCCTAAAGCAGCTAAAGCGAGCCCCAACTGAAAATGGAGGGAATTATTGACCGCATCATAAAGCCCTTTGTGTCCACGGCCCAACCTACCTCCCGGAGGGATATGAGCCTCCAGAATCTCTTTCATACTGTGCCCAATACCAGAGTTAGTCCTGTACGTGTGGCCGGCAATTATAAACACAACGGCAATGGCTAAGTGGTGATGAGCGATATCAGTTAGCCACAAACTTTGAGTCTGTGGGTGAAATCCGCCCAAAAAGGTCGGAATAGCTGTTCCCGCTCCTTGAGTGCTATCAAACAAATGGCTACTAGAGTCGGGATTTTGCGCATAAACACTCCACTGACCCGAGAAGAACGGCCCCAACCCCTGAGGATGCGGGGTGGCAGTCAATAAATTATCCCATCTAACATGTTCGCCCCTCGCTTCGGGAATAGCTACGTGGACTAAATGCCCCGCCCAAGCCAAAGAACTCACTCCGAAGAGTCCCGAAAGGTGGTGATTGAGCCGAGATTCAGCATTTTTGAACCAAGAAATGCTTGGTTTCCATTTAGGTTGCAGATGTAACCAGCCAGCTAGTAAAAACGAAGCAGAAATAGCTAGTAAAAAGGTAGCTCCAGTATAGAGATCTTGGTTATTGCGTAGACCAATGGTGTACCACCATTGATACACACCGGAATAGGCAATATTGACTGGACCCGCAGCCCCCCCTCGGGTGTAGGCTTCGACAGCTGGTTGACCAAAATGAGGATCCCAAATGGCATGAGCAATTGGTCTCACGTGTAATGGGTCCCGCACCCATGCTTCGAAATTGCCCTGCCAAGCCACATGGAACAAATTCCCAGAGGTCCAGAGAAAGATGATAGCTAATTGACCAGAATGAGATGCAAATATTTTTTGGTAGAGACGTTCTTCGGTAGTATCGTCATGACTCTCGAAGTCGTGGGCAGTGGCTATACCAAACCAGATACGACGAGTAGTTGGGTCTTGGGATAGACCCTGGCTGAACTGTGGAAATCTTGATGCCGTAATGTTTCTCAAATCCTCCTAGCCATTATCCCACTGCAATGATTCTCGCCAGGAAGAATGCCCACGTCGTGGCGATTCCACCCAGAAGGTAATGAGTTACTCCCACAGCACGTCCCTGTATAATACTCAGGGCTCTAGGCTGGGTAACGGGAGCAACTTTTAGTTTGTTATGAGCCCAAACAATGGATTCGATGAGTTCTTGCCAGTATCCGCGACCACTAAATAAAAACATTAGACTGAAAGCCCAAACGAAGTGAGCCCCCAGAAATAGAAGACCATACGCGGATAACGAAGAACCATATGATTGAATGACTTGAGAAGCCTGTGCCCACGAAAAATCTCGTAACCATCCATTAATCGTTGTTGAACTTTGTGCGAAGTTTCCCCCAGTGATGTGATTTACCACCCCCTGTTCGCTTATGCTGCCCCACACATCAGGTTGCATCTTCCAGCTGAAGTGAGATATAACTACTGAAATCGAGTTGTACATCCAGAATAGTCCTAGGAAGACGTGATCCCAAGCAGATACTTGGCAGGTACCTCCTCTGCCGGGACCGTCGCAGGGAAAACGAAAACCAAGATTCGCCTTGTCGGGTATTAGTCGGGAACTACGTGCAAATAAAACGCCTTTCAATGAAATTGATACAGTAACATGAATCGTGAATGCGTGGATGTGGTGTACCAGAAAATCTGCAGTACCTAACGGAATCGGGGCTATGGCAACTTTGCCGGCTACAGCGACTAAGTCGCTGCCACCCCAGGTTAAGCTAGTACCCGCCGCCGCATTAGGTGCAGTTGATCCGGGAGCCAAGGCGTGGGTATTTTGCACCCACTGAGCAAATATCGGTTGTAACTGAATGGCGGTATCCGAAAACATATCTTGGGGACGCCCCAAGGCACTCATAGTATCATTGTGGATGTATAGACCGAAGCTATGAAAACCTAGGAAAATGCAGACCCAGTTGAGATGTGAAATTATTGCGTCGCGGTGCCGAATAACACGGTCTAACAAATTGTTGTATTGAGTAGTTGGATCATAATCTCTTACCATAAAAATAGCTGCGTGTGCAGCTGCACCAACTACTAAAAACCCTCCTATCCACATATGATGTGTAAACAAGGAAAGTTGTGTGGCATAATCGGTGGCCAAGTAAGGATACGGGGGCATTGCATACATGTGGTGGGACACAATAATTGTCAAAGAACCTAGCATGGCAAGATTGATCGCTAATTGAGCATGCCACGAACTCGTTAGAATTTCGTAAAGACCTTTGTGGCCCTCACCTGTGAAGGGGCCTTTATGAGCTTCCAGAATTTCTTTTGTGCTATGTCCGATACCCCAGTTGGTTCTGTACATGTGACCAGCTACCAAAAAAAGGACGGCAATAGCTAAGTGGTGATGTGCGGCATCAGTCAGCCACAAACCCCCCGTCACTGGGTTCAACCCTCCGCGGAAAGTCGAAGAATCTGAATATTCTGACCAGTCAAGAGTAAAAAACGGGATCAGTCCTTTCGCAAAACTCGGATACGCCTGAGCTAGAAGATCACGATTAAGAATGAGTTCGTGAGGAAGGGGTATTTCTTTGGGGTCAACTCCTGCATCTAATAGTTGGTTAATTGGTAGTGAAACATGTATCTGATGTCCCGCCCACCCTAGAGATCCCAACCCCAATAGACCCGCCAAATGGTGATTTAGCATTGATTCAACGTTCTGGAACCAAGCTAGTTTTGGGGCAGCTTTGTGGTAGTGAAACCAACCGGCAAAAAACATTAATCCGGCAAAAATTAAAGCACCCACAGCTGTGCAATAGAGCTGTAACTCACTAGTTATTCCGGAAGCTCGCCAAAGTTGGAAAAACCCCGACGTTATCTGCACACCCTGGAACCCTCCACCTACATCTCCATTAAGTATCTCTTGACCCACTATTGGCCAAACAACCTGGGCACTAGGTTTCACATGAGTGGGATCATTCAGCCACGCCTCATAATTGGAAAAACGGGCCCCGTGAAAGTACATGCCACTCAACCGAATGAAAATAATGGCTAGCTGACCAAAATGAGCACCAAATATTTTACGGGATATATCCTCCAAATCATTGGTATGGCTATCGAAATCGTGGGCATCGGCGTGTAGGTTCCAAATCCATGTGGTGGTACTGGGACCCTTAGCCAAACTTCTCGAGAAATGTCCGGGTTGGGCCCATCTCTCAAAAGAGGTTTTCACGGGATCCTTCTCCACCATAATCTTGACTTCTGGTTCTGGCGAACGAATAGTCATCGGGACTCTCCTCTCTTCGGACAGGGGATAGCAACAACCTACCAACGGAAGATACGAAACTTCTAAGAACTAGAGTTTTTACCAGCATGTAGTAATCTATTCCCTTTTCCCTTGAGTTTGAAACTCGAGCAACTGCTATAAAGAAGTTATGCGGGGTAGGCGTTTGATGGTATTATTACACGACCCAATAGTGCCTAATGGACTTGATAGGATTGATCATCCGTTCGGTAGGGAGGGGGGTGGCAAAGTCGATGTCGAGCAAGCAGGAACCTCTATCTATCAACTCCATTTGTTAACCTTTCTGTTTCATGTCGCTCTGCCTCCCCCCACGGATTAGTTAAACAAAGAAGAGCGTCCCGTAATTTTTAACCGATTCTGTGCTTCAATGTAATTACCGGGGGAAGGTGCTACTGCCTGTTTCCAATACTCAGCAGCTTGATCAAACCAAGCCTCCGAAATCTCTAAATTTCCTTGGTGAATGGCCTGTTCCCCTCGATCAGAATGGGTGATTATTTTCAAACCCCCTCCTTTAGAACCGAACTCGGGGGTTTCCCACCTCATACGGCTCAGACAACTCCGTTACTGGCTTTCTGTCCCCTAACAAAGAAATAGGGATTACTTTCAAACTTCGGAGGAACTAAGAATAGTCAGGTTTCTGATTTCATCCGTCTCAAATAAAATTTTTTCCGTACTCCCAGTTAAAAGAACAAGAGGAAAGGAGTAATAACCTCTTTTGGCACTAACTACCCCATCTCGACTTGGATTTTTTTGGATTGGAAAAATTTTTCCTTTAGGATTTGATACTACACCGTGGTCCGCCACTTATTCTTTCCCAATCATCTCTACTACAGAGAAAAATTGTATAACTTTTTTGATGGACCAATCTCATCGTATCGACCCAGATTTTCAATGACGAATCTTTGCGGTGCTTTATTCTTCGATTCAGTCAGTTATCCATGAGACAGTTAGGCTACCTTCCTCCTCCAAACCTGGATTGCTTCGAAAGAGGCCGAATCCCGCAGCTCGAGGCAGCTCCCGTTCGGAAGTATGCTTGGGGGAAGCCCTTTTCATTGGTTGAGTATTTATAAACCGAAGAATCCTGAAGCGCAGGTAGTCGCACGTGGTGACAGATCACAGCCATATTATTAAAAGCTTGTGGCGGAGAAGAATTCCGCTCCGGTGCTTGAAAGTAGTATTCCAAAGCTCTTGCATGTTTTCCATTGCTTGTATGAGTGAGGCCTATATTATGAGGTATGTAACTTCGGTCATAGGAATCAACCTCCAAACGCATGGCTTTGTAGTAGCTTCATAAAGCTTCTGCATATTCTCCTTCGGATTGGGCCGACATCCGTTACGGTTGCTTATACGAATAAGCCCCGCTTCGAAACCGCACATGAGGTTCCCAACTCATACGGCTCCTCCCGCTCGATTCGCGGGTAAGAAATAGCATTCCAAGTGACCTAATTATTTTTACTCCCAAATTGAAACCAAGCGGGGGTTAGTGTTTCATGAAGCTGGTATCTAACCATCCTTCTCACAAAGAATTTTTTTGAGGCGGTTGCGTCATTCCCTCGTGGCAACAGCAGTAACGACGAATCCCTTGTCAATTTATTCGTTCCCAACGTTTCGTTTTTCGAGGGGTTATTCACTTCAGCAATCTCCGATGATTTTAAGGGTATCCAAGCTGCAAACGGGATGGATGTTTGTTGCCCCAATCGCTACTGGCCGTTACCGCGACTTCGAAGTTACCGAGAGCAGGCGATATCTGTCGAAACTAAAAATTGACGGAGATTTTGTATTGCCGATTCCTTCACGTGGTGCCCGCCCCCTCCCTGTGCTTACTCATGAAATTACCACGTATTACACATCAATTTATGGATTTAACCTCCTGCTTGCTTGATACCGAAATCCGTGGGAAGTGGGAGCCGTAGCTTCCGAGGCTGCATCAATCGTGGATACGCGACCGAAGGGTTTGTTTGGCAATCGAAACACACCTCTGGGAAATGTGGGCTTATCGAAGCTGTAATTTATTCAACTTCTATTGAGTAATGGTAAATTGCTCGCCTTATCGAATCGCACCATCCCTGTGGTATGTAGAAGCTTCCCTCTCTCTCTTAGTGGTGGGTAAGATTTGCAACAAAATATCCGCTAGAATTGTGAAAGTTTTGTCGATAAAGTTGTCATTTCTCTGAGATCTAGGCGTAATCAATTTCGACTCCTTGTTTTTCTTTTGCACTCCACCTATTATTAGTACATCAATTGAGGTTGCAAAAGGAAAGGTATGCTTAGCCGATAATATGGAAGGGAAAATTAGTAAAGTGCCAAGTCGCGTTGAATATTTTACTCCCGTCTGATTTGTATTTCGGAAAAGAAATTGTTCCCAACTACTACTCGCAAGTCACTTGTCATTTTACTACCTAAATACCTAAAATATGTCGAATAACTTAATTGATGAACCCCAGGAAGGGTGGCCGAGCGGTTTAAGGCGTAGCACCGGAAATGCTAAGTAGATTTCTAGCTACCGAGGGTTCGAATCCCTCCCTTTCCTTTCTCTATTTTTACCTCTCCAAGGCTATCTTTCTTCTCTTCTTTATCGAAATCTAGCTAAATAGCCGATTCGTAAAAGACAGGCTGGAGTCCGGGTTTCGAATCAAGCTGTCCGAAAAAAAGCTAAAGGACCGTCTCAATAGAAGCAGTAAGGGTTGGTAATACTTTGGCTGATTAGGAATTTCGTTGAAGTGACGTGGACCGGTGATTCGGATAATTCACCGCGTACCGAATTAAATTGCCCAAAACCAGAGTATTTATCTATAAGGCAAAAAATTCTAAGTTAATTTCTGCTCGGAAGAAGTAACAAGCCAGACCAAGAAACTTTCGTTATTTTCTTTTCCGAGTAATCTGCTTCTTGAATTCTATCATCCCAAGTCCTTTGCCTGGGTTTCCATTGTAGAGACCTCCAAATTACTCGATTAAATTTTTGATTCAGTAAATGATCATTAAGCTTTGCGGGAGTAATACTCAACAACTAACAATTCATTTATATTCAAATTGACGGATTCTCGATTGGCAACGCGATTCACCAACCCTGTAGGCCTGTTCCCTTCCGACAGAGAAGCGGTCAAGTGATCCGGTATTTTGTCCCCCCCGGGAGACTCACCCTTCAGCGCATTACAGGAAGTTGGTCGATTTCGAACAGTGATACTATCTTTCGGCTTGCAGCGGTAGCTTGGTATATCTACAATACGATTGTTCACTAAAATATGTCTGTGATTAACTAACTGTCTAGCGGCAGGAATCGTTGAAGCCATACCTAAGTTAAAAATAACATTATCCAGACGCATCTCAAGTAATTGCAGTGGTACTTGGCCCGTTGAACCCCTAGTTCCTCTAGCGATACGTACGTATTTCAGTAATTGTCGTTCTGTTAATCCGTAATTGAAACGTAGTCTTTGTTTGGCCTCCAAACGCACACAGAATTGAGAAATTTTTCTTGAAGCTGATTGATCAGTAGCAACTCGAAATTCTCCCAAGTTGGGTGTTTTACCCCCACCCGTAAGCCCCGGTAAATTCTTTAGGCGACGTATCATTTTCAAGCGAGGTCCTCGGTAGCGAGACGTGAAAACTCCTTTTCTGTAAACGTTTTATAGTTGGAGAATAAACTTATGGGATCAGCACGGAGATACCACCTACTACTGCTGGCGAAGGAAATAGAAGTCAGTCAGGATTGATATCTGTGACAATCATAACATATGAATAGTGACTAATAAATATTCAATTTGTTATCAACAGTTCAAAAAGAGGTGGGGGGGCTAGACGGAAACTGCCAGCGATTCGTAATGCCAAATAAAGACGTTATAGCATATCCATTTACATAAAAATTTCATCAAAAAAAAAAATCAAACTGATTGGCGAATATAATATATTGCTTCAAGTAGTGCATTCATATATACTTCTATAATAGAAACTCAACTTTTGAGAAGCAATTAACTCGTCGTCGACAAGTTGAATTACATGCATTTTTTTACTTGAAGTGCGAGATAATGAAACAAATTCGTCTCCTTTTTCCTATTAGTTAAAAGCCTACTAAACCAAAGAAATTGTGTAGACAAATTATGTCACGGTTCTGGACTATTTCAAATTAAGGGTGGACAAAATGGAGTCCGCCTGGGGTAGGCGGATTAATAGGTGTAAACACGCCGAAAGTTTTCAGACACATATCTGTGGTTATCTATCTCTTCTCGTCAGTTCGTTGGGGCCTAAAGGGTGGGGATATGGCGGAATGGTAGACGCAGCGGACTCAACCAGATTGAGCCTGGGTATGGAGACGTATCAAGTGGCAGTCCCCAGATTCAGGGGAACCTGGGACCATTTATCGGGCAATCCTGAGCCAAATCTTGTATTATTCAGATGAATTTCAAGCGATGAGGCGAGATAGGTGCAGAGACTCGACGGGGGCCATTCCAACGAGCAGTCTGTTAGTTACTAGTTCTCGAAATAACTGAATATCTAACTTTTTTGCGTGGTTAACTGCATGGGATAAGATGTAGAAGTATAAGACTGAAACCCGGTAAGGAAATAAAATTTTAATTCTTTTCTTATTCGGACGCGGACCCCTCGGTTTGGGCCCAGCATTCATTCACGAAATTCTGTTCGTACTTGGTAATGCAACACTAAGTAGACTCCTTCTACTATTGCCAGTCTGCATATTCTTCTCTTACCTGTTGCGAGATCCCACTCCATTCCGATGAAAATTATTCAACAAGCGAGTCGGTAGCAGAAAATGACACTTTCGTGAATGGAGGTAGAGTCCCATTCTACACACTTAATGAGATAAGGAATAGCGGCGCAAGTTGCAGTGGAACGAAAATCCGTTGGTTTCGACCGTGAGGGTTCGACTCCCTCTATCCCCAACGAGACACTTCAATTAACCAATTTCAGGTTGTTCGGATTCACACAATTTGTTCGGAAGCAAAATACGGAAGCCACTTCAATTTTATTTTCTTTGGTCTTTCCGAAACACTTTGCAGGTGAGCCATTCAGGCTTTTAATATACGTGAATGGCTCAGTCGAGCCCCCTCCCCCTCCAGACTTTCTTTATTTACTGGAAGCAATATTGTGTTAAACAGGTCGACGAAGGCGAGATCAACGGTTTGACTAGGCAAAAAGCTGGAGTTGAAAAATAAACTTCACTGATTTTTAGTTGAGTTTTATCCGTAAATGAATCGGCCGAGATAGCTCAGTCGGTAGAGCAGAGGACTGAAAATCCTCGTGTCACCAGTTCAAATCTGGTTCTTGGCATCCAAATGGTTTGTGAGATAAGCCAAACCAGTTCTGGTATTGCAGAAAATCAACCAGCCCTGAAGGAGCTAACCAAAAACCAGGAAGTATCTTGAAAACTGGGTGGGTTACTCGAGAGCTTGGTAACCGTAAACATTTTTGGTAAGGATTAGATGGTAACGGTATCCCGACGGTCGGGAAGTAAGTTTCCAGACGAGACCAATTTCTTCTTTCACCCTCGTACGAATTAATAGGCATCCTGTAATTCGTAGAAGTTGGGTACCACGTAATCTTTGCGTAGAGGCCACCCTACCCAACTTTCAGGCATCAGTATACGCCTAAGGTGCGGATGACCCTGATGGATTATTCCCAACATGTCGTAGGATTCACGTTCCTGGAGATCTGAGCTTTTCCAAACCCAGTAAACCGAAGGTATTCTAGGGTCTTTTCTTGGAACAAAGATTTTTGTACACACTTCCTCGGGTTGATCTGGCTGATCTCGCATCTGTGTCAGGTGGTATACACTGACTAAAGACCCTCCCGGTGCCGAGTCGTAAGCGCATTGGGAGCGCAGGTAATTGAAGCCGTAAGCATATGGGGCGACAGCTACAGACAACCACTCCTCCGACTTGACTTGCAAAGTCTCGACACCCCTGTAATCATAACCCAAAGGTCGGTGGGAAAACTTATGTTTGGTTGACCAAGCGGATAATCGACCCCGCGTCTCGATATTGAACTTATCCCTATCGATAGTGTTCATATTGGTTGATACCTCTCCCTTTTTATCCAGGTATGAAATAAAATCTAGTTATTCGCCTACTTCTGATACTTATTTCTCAGGCCTATCTCCAAGCTTTTGAAAGTTTTCCGAGAAAGTATTTGATAAGAGCTTTGTGTGACAATTAGTTAATTCTTGATTGTATTCACCTATATGAATGCTAGGTACAAAGCGAAATCGATGATTTAGGTTAGGGTATTTTGTTCGGGTGGGACGGGAAGCCCGATCTATGAAACTTCCTCTAGCAATTTTCTTACGGAGTTTTGTTACGGCATCAATAATAGCTTCAGGTTTGGGTGGGCAACCCGGCAAATAGATATCAACGGGAATTGATTTGTCTACCCCGCGGACGGTGCTGTAGGAATCTGTGCTAAACATGCCCCCTGTAATGGTGCAAGCTCCCATAGCGATTACATACTTCGGATCAGGCATTTGCTCGTAGAGTCTTACGAGGGACGGGGCCATCTTCATGGTTACAGTGCCAGCGGTAACAACTAGGTCTGCCTGCCTAGGACTGGATCTGGGTACTAGACCGTATCGGTCAAAATCAAATCGTGAACCAATTAGGGAGGCAAATTCGGTGAAGCAGCAGCTGGTGCCGTATAGAAGTGGCCACAAACTGGAAAGTCTGGACCAGTTGGAGAAATCACTCATATTAGCTAAAAAAATTGAATTTGACACACCCCATTCGGGGAGGGGAGGCTCCACCGAATTGAGGGGGATATCTACACCGCGGGGTTCGACTCTCTCTCTGCCGCTTTCACCCAAATATTCGGAAGTTGACGCCATTCCGATGCTCCTTTTCGCCATGCGTGAACCAAACCAACTACTAATATAAAGATGAAAATGATCACTTCGATGAAAGCAAATAGTCCCAATTCCCTGAAAGAAACAGCCCAGGGATGGAGAAATACGGTTTCGACGTCGGAGACCGCGAAAACCAAAGCAAACATGTAATAACGTATCTGAAATCGAATCCAAGTATCTCCCTTCGGCTCAATGCCCGACTCGTAACTCGTTAACTTCTCTGGTCCTTCCCGAGTGGGAGCAATAAATCCGGGAATCGAAAAAGCTAAGTAGGGAATAGATATAGATACTAGCAGAAAAATCCAGAAGGAGTCATATTGGTGGAGCAGAAACATTTGCATACCCCTTTCGCCTCAATTTCTTAATTTAGTTGATAAACCTGGAGCTAAACGGAAAGGTGTCAACATCTGGGTTGGTAAATAAACATCGTCTTGCTATACTGCAATGGGTTTGGCACGTATAACCCCCTTAGGGAAGTGAATTAAATTTTTAGTCTGACTATACTGGTAGTTACCCCATCGATAATGAGAAGTGGAGAGAGGTGTTAGCTTTCTATTTCCGAGAATGGCAATGTCGGATTTCTAGCAGAAAAATCGGGTGATTCGTAACTTTCAACAGATTGCCTGCACATCTCTCCGATTCAGTTAGTGATTAACTGCATCAAAGAACTGACATATATATATATATCACTAGAAAAAGAAAAGCTTAATAATTTAGATGTGATAATATAGTCATTTAAATAGACAACTGGGATTGATTGGGTTACGGTGTGCCAACGCAACGACCTCCCACTCTTTTTTCTTCGAGTTAGGACTATACGGATTCAAGCCGTAGACACTCCCGGTCATGCGGATCGGAATGTGGAAAAACGTTCTCGAACTGCGTGGCAAACCCAACATGCCGCTTCTACGGCATAGGGCTCTCCTACCAGCTGCTCCCCAATTTAGTCGGCAAAAACAGCCAATTGCTGATGCACCAACCCCTTTTCCCCCAAAAATTCTTTTTAAGGAACTACATGGGAAAAGAAGAAGTAAATCAATTAATCCCGAAGTATCTTGAGAAAGTCACTAACGCCGCGTTGACACAGGTTTGCCTCTAGGGACACAGGTCTACCTCGCGATATCAAATATTCTCTGTCGCTTGGAAGCGGTGTGCAACACTTTCTCTACCCGAAAGTTCGTGAGACAAAGAAGAGATCTCGCCCGGGGTACTCGCGCCGCCCCCACCACTTCCGGCGTCGGATAAACCACTTACCCACCATATTAACTTTTGGGGGTTGACCTTTTTTTGTTTTGGTCAACCCATCTGTCATGCTACTGGTTTCTTCCGTATTCTCCGCTTCAAGTAAAACAAAAAACTATCATGCGGAGTTTCACACGAATCGTTGGGTTTCGACAAATCTCGCGAAGAAGAAACATCGGCGCACGTGTAAACGAAGCGCTCTACCGATGAGCTATAGCCCTTGATCCATTTGATCATATATGAAATAACTTCATCGGTATCAATTAATTTCTGTCAAGTCAACGAATCGGTTTGAAAAAAGCGATATATATATATATATATATATGGGATCGAATATTTCTCAAGTGATGAAACATGCTGTTGTGTCTAGCTATTCCTTCGGGTATAATAGAGATATCTATATATAAGTCACGCACCTCGATAGGTAGAGGTATAAAAAGTGACGTGGTACAAATCGATGGCAGCCTACTTGACTCAGCGGTTAGAGTATCGCTTTCATACGGCGAGAGTCATTGGTTCGAATCCAATAGTAGGTAACACTTACTAGATACCGTGATGATTAAATTGGTATCTAATAAGTTTTACTGCATATGAGACACATCAGAGGTTTTTGCGCGTAGCACGATAGTATTATCATAGGACTACCGAATCACTTAGTGCTTCTGGGCTCAGAGAAGACGCGTCAAGCCGCAGTTGAAGCTTCTAGTCTGGCCTTCGCTCTTTTAAAAGCTGAGTTGGCTTCTATTACTCTTTTCTTGCCTTCTGCCTTAGCTGAGTCAGCCTGAGCCATCTGAAAAGTTCTTCGAGCTTCGTCGGGATCGATTTCGGTAGCTCTTTCCGCTTCGTTAACTAATATTGTTACCCGATTGTTATCTACCATGGCGAAGCCGCCCATCAGCGCCATTGAAGACCACTGCCCATCGTGACGTATTTTCGAAACTCCCATATCCGAAGCTGTAAGAAGCGGCGCATGATTGGGTAGTATACCAACCTGACCACTATTGGTGGATGAAACGATTTCCCAAACCTCGGAATTCCAAACTATTCGATTAGGGGCCATTACGCGAAGATTCAATACCATCTCTTTTACTGACCCTCCGCTTGTAAAGCCGCAGCTTTCGCAGTGGCTTCGTCGGTATTGCCAGCTAAGTAAAAAGCTTGTTCGGGGAGATTATCCAACTCTCCAGGAAGAATCATTTGAAATCCCTTAATGGTTTCTGATAAACTGACGTACTTACCCGGGGAGCCGGTGAAAACTTCTGCCACGAAGAAGGGTTGCGATGAGAAACGTTCTATTTTCCGAGCCCTAGCTACCGTCAGGCGATCTTCCTCGGATAACTCGTCTAGTCCGAGAATAGCTATAATATCTTGAAGTTCCTTGTAACGTTGCAAAGTTTGCTTAACTCCCTGTGCGGTGTCGTAATGCTCCTCACCCACAATCCAAGGCTGTGACGTAGTCGAGGTCGAATCCAGCGGGTCTACGGCTGGATAAATACCTTTCGCCGCTAATCCCCTCGAAAGCACGGTAGTAGCGTCTAGGTGTGCAGATGTCGTGGCGGGAGCCGGGTCAGTCAAATCATCGGCAGGTACGTAAACAGCTTGAATGGAAGTTATTGATCCCTCTTTGGTGGAAGTAATTCTCTCCTGCAATGATCCCATTTCTGTACCAAGGGTCGGTTGATAACCCACAGCGGGAGGCATCCTACCCAGTAACGCCGAGACCTCCGATCCCGCCTGGACAAAGCGGAAAATATTGTCAATAAATAGGAGTACATCTTGCTTGTTAACATCTCGAAAGTATTCCGCCGTTGTTGGAGCAGTTGAGCCAACTCTCATACGAGCTCCCGGTGGTTCATTCATCTGACCATAAACCAGAGCCACCTTTGATTCCGAAATATTTTGTTCATTAGTAACTTTTGACTCTTTCATTTCCATGTAAAGGTCATTACCTTCACGTGTACGTTCTCCTACCCCGCCAGATACGGATACACCTCCATGAGCTTTCGCAATATTATTGATTGATTCCGTAATAAGAACCGTCTTTCCAACTCCAGCCCCACCAAATAACCCGATTTTTCCGCCTCTCCGATACGGAGCTGAGAGATCCGCAACCTTTATACCCGTTTCGAAAATCGATAATTTGGTATCCAACTGGGTAAATGCCGGGGCGGACCTGTGAATCGGAAATGTCGTACTACCTTGTACGGGACCCAAATTATCTACGGGTTCGCCAAGGACATTGGATATTCGTCCGAGAGTAGTTTCACCAACGGGAACACTAAGGGGGGCTCCCGTATCAACAGCACCCATACCTCTCATCAAACCGTCTGTGGCACTCATAGCTACAGCTCTCACTTCATTATTACCTAATAATTGTTGGACCTCACAAGTAACATTAATCTCTTGACCTGCTGGATTTTGTCCCCTGACTATTAGTGAGTTGTAGATATTGGGCATTTTCCCCGGCGAGGAAGCCACATCCGACGCTGGTCCAATGATCTGAGTGATATAGCCCACGTTTCTTTCCACCAATTCAGAAATTTCGAAAGAGAGAGAACTGGTTTTCGTAACTATACTATTTCGGTGTATTATCTTTATTTGATTACTGAATCGATAGAAATATATGGTATTTCATCGTCGAGTGGTCGATGGGAAGGAAGGAGTTAATCGCCCCCTTCCCACTCACTCCCCTTCATTGAAATTCGTTTTGCAAATGTAGCTATAGATAAATGAAATAGGAGGGGGGGGGGGGTAAACCGAACCGCAGATGAAGCAAACTTCTCCTTCGTTTTGTATACGATCGAGAGACTGATGAAATCTGCGCTCTATTCATTGAATCTTCATTATTGGGGTACGCATTCTCCTCTCTTTCAAACGAGATTGACCATTAAACGCGAGAGATTGGCAATTATTTAGTTCGTACTCTATCGACCAGTCTAACCACGAAGAGATTCCCGAGTCAATGTATTGGGATGAGGCAGAATGCTGCTTCTTAAGCAGTTTCTGTAAGAAAACGGATTGATTAGTTGCACCCCGCGTGAGACGCGGTATAAAATGATAATGTTCCATGCTTGAAATGGAGTTTTGACAGGTATAAGTATCATGCGCGGGTTGAACTATATCCACTTCGCGTTTCACATCGAAATACTCTACCTATGCCGAGCAGATCTCATCTTTGCAAGATTTACTAATTTAGTCATAGGGAGGAACAAACCCATGTCACCACAAACGGAGACTAAGGCAGGTGTTGGATTCAAAGCTGGTGTCAAAGATTACCGACTGACCTATTACACTCCCGAATACAAGACCAAAGATACCGATATCTTAGCAGCCTTCCGAATGACCCCGCAGCCCGGAGTACCAGCTGAGGAAGCCGGAGCTGCGGTAGCTGCGGAATCCTCCACGGGTACGTGGACCACTGTATGGACAGATGGGTTGACCAGTCTTGACCGTTACAAGGGCCGATGCTACGACATTGAACCCGTCGCTGGAGAAGAAAACCAGTATATTGCGTATGTAGCTTATCCTTTGGATCTATTCGAAGAAGGTTCTGTCACCAATTTGTTCACCTCCATTGTAGGTAATGTTTTCGGATTTAAGGCTCTACGCGCCCTACGCTTGGAAGACCTCCGAATTCCCCCTGCTTATTCCAAAACTTTCATTGGACCGCCTCATGGCATTCAGGTCGAAAGGGATAAACTGAACAAATATGGACGTCCCTTATTGGGATGTACAATCAAGCCAAAATTAGGTCTGTCTGCTAAAAATTATGGTAGAGCCGTCTATGAATGCCTTCGTGGTGGACTTGATTTTACGAAAGATGATGAAAACGTAAATTCCCAGCCATTCATGCGTTGGAGAGATCGCTTCTTATTCGTAGCAGAAGCTCTTTTCAAATCCCAGGCTGAAACGGGCGAAATCAAGGGGCATTACCTAAATGCTACTGCAGGTACGTGTGAAGAAATGTTGAAGAGAGCTGTTTTTGCTAGGGAGTTGGGTGCACCAATAGTCATGCATGACTACCTGACCGGAGGGTTTACCGCAAATACCAGCTTAGCTTTTCACTGCCGAGACAATGGACTGCTTCTTCATATTCACCGTGCGATGCATGCCGTGATCGATAGACAACGAAATCACGGTATACATTTCCGCGTATTGGCCAAAGCATTACGCATGTCCGGTGGGGATCATATACACGCCGGAACTGTAGTAGGCAAACTAGAAGGGGAACGAGAAGTCACTTTGGGTTTCGTCGATTTACTTCGCGACGACTATATCGAGAAAGATCGTAGCCGTGGTATCTATTTCACGCAAGATTGGGTATCTATGCCGGGTGTACTCCCCGTAGCTTCGGGGGGTATCCACGTCTGGCACATGCCCGCTCTAACCGAAATCTTTGGGGACGACTCTGTCTTACAGTTCGGTGGAGGAACCTTGGGACATCCTTGGGGAAATGCACCCGGTGCGGTAGCCAACCGAGTTGCGTTAGAAGCTTGCGTACAGGCCCGTAATGAGGGTCGTGATCTCGCTCGTGAAGGTAATGAAATTATTCGCGAAGCTAGTAAGTGGAGTCCGGAATTGGCCGCCGCATGCGAGATATGGAAAGCAATCAAATTTGAATTCGAGACAATTGATACGTTGTAAATAGATTCGGATCTCCGTAGCTATTTACTACTGGTATCCGTTCCGCAACAGTTGTCAGACATATTAGGAGTATCGGGAAGTAGTTAATTTTCCCCATACTCCCAATACGCGATACGTATTAAGGTTGGTTAATCAATGACGGAAACTGAGAAGCACATAGTCTCGAAATGTGAATCCGAGGGTTCGAATCCCTACCAACTCGTATTGCAAAATTACGAGATATGAACGAGTAGTCTGAAGTTAAACTCAACACTTTATTAGAAACACCTCTACTCTACCATGCTGAGTTTCACAGCATATAGCTTCGCTTGTTTCGTTGGATAATAGAAATTGAATACCTACAATATGATTGATTTGATAGATAACTAGTCAATTGCCAATTATTTATTGGGTCAATGAACTTGGATTTGGTCCCGATTTGTTGATACCTACTTCAATTGGAGGAGAAGTTCGTCACATCATAGAAAATCTATTTAAAATTTATTTTTTCCACGGGCTAAGGGGAAACAACAGATGAGGAGATTTTTACGTCTGTAATAAATTGGTTTGAAGATAAGCGCAAATTTGGTGGATTGATTGGAGCTTTCCCCGAGGAAGCTACGAGAGGCTCTATCTCAACTGAAAAAGAAAGAGAGAAGCGGATAAGTGTTAACACGAATAGAGGATTACGGGCTCGATGCGATAACTGCGGAAATATGCTTCATGCAAAATTTTTGAAACAGAATAAAAGTGTTTGTGAAGAACGCGGTTATCATCTTTCAATGAATAGTATGGAAAGGATCGAACTTTTGATCGATCGCAACACATGGATTCCCATGGATGAAGACATGACTGCAAAAGATGTTTCAGATTTCTCCGACGAGGATTCCCACCAGAATCGTGTAGCTGTTTCTCAAGAAAAAACGGGTTTAACCGACGCCGTTCAAACAGGTATAGGATATCTAAATGGAACACTTATCGCACTTGGTGTTATGGACTTCCACTTCATGGGGGGCAGCATGGGTTCTGTCGTAGGTGAAAAGATTACTCGCTTAATCGAATATGCCACGGACAAATCTTCGCCATTGGTCTTAATTTGTGCTTCCGGGGGAGCGCGTACGCAGGAAGGAACGTTGAGCTTGATGCAAATGGCTAAAATTTCGTCCGTCTTGCAAATCCATCAAGTTCAAAAAAAATTACTTCATATATCGATTCTTACCTATCCAACCACAGGGGGTGTCACTGCCAGTTTTGGCATGTTGGGGGATATAATTATTGCCGAATCCAAAGCGTATATAGCATTCGCCGGTAAAAGGGTAATTGAACAAACATCGCGTCAAAAGATACCTGATGGCTTTCAAGCAGCTGAGTCTTTATTTGATAATGGGCTACTCGATTCGATCGTTCCACGTAATCTCTCGAAGGGTGTTTTGGGCGAAATACCTGAGCTTTATTCATTAGCTCCTTGTAAAAGAAATTGAATTCGTTCCGAATTTTATTTCTCGTATTTATAAATCAGCCACACCTTACCTCTTCACCAATAAACGGGAAAACAATCGTTATTTCCGTTTCTTTTTTGTAATGAAAAATTTCTCGGATCTTTTGGTGTCGGCGTACTCGTTCCCTCCCCGATAAACCCCGAAAAATGAAAAATCCAAATTAGATTATTTTACTGGAAGCCTGTAAACCCCTTTTCTTTCTGGAACAAAGGGAATATCATTATATATTAGAAAGAAGAGTGAAACAGAGATATATCGTTGTATAAATAAATTTCTTCTTTTCTTTATTGTAGTTGAGGTAATTTTATCATGGCAGCATCTTATCTACCCTCTATTTTCGTACCCCTAGTCGGTTTGGTGTTTCCAGCAGTTGCAATGGCTATTTCATTTCTATATGTGGAGCGGGATGAAATCCTATAATTCCCTTCCCATTTTCTGGAGACGGAGCAAACCGCTCGGTGACTTCCTGATACCGATTGAATTCGAAGTCTAGTCTCAGCTAATACTTAATCAAGATGAATTCCCTCTTTCTTGGTGGTTATCCCCGTCCCAACAAGCTCGGGAAAGAATGCTACTCCAATCAATCTATGTCTCATTTTCATTTCATACAGAAATGAGATATAGATTGATTATTTGTTCTTAGGGTGAGATACATGTAGATAACTACCCCATCCCATATGCTATGCTTGAACCCCATTTTTGCACTTCGTTATTAAACGCGAATAAGTCGCAAACAAGCGGAAGTGATGGACTGAATAAGGAAATGGGGGAAGCAAAATTGATGACAAAATGGCTAATCCATCTATTATGCAATCTGTGAGGAAATAGTAATGAATTGCCGCTCCAAATGGATCCAAGTAGATTTCATAAAAGGCTCCCGTACATTTGCAAATTCATGTTGGGCCTGTATCCTTGTCTGCGGCGCAACAGGTTTTCTACCAGTGGGATTCTCTAGCTGCGTCGGGAAAGATCTGATCCCCGGACTTTCATCCGAACACATTGTTTTTATCCCACAGGGTGTTGTAATGTGTTTTTACGGGATTGCAGGCCTCTTTCTCGGGCTGTATCTGTGGTGTACTGCGTTTCGGAACGTGGGGGGCGGATACAACTTGTTTGATAAGCGAGAAGGGTTTTCTTCCATCTTTCGGTGGGGCTTTCCCGGAAAGAATCGTCGCATCCACATTCGACTTGTACTAAAAGATGTGGAAGCGGTTGGATTAGAAAGTAGGGGAGGCTTTTATCCACGTCGGATTCTCTACCTGAAAGTCAGGGGTCGGCGAAATATCCCACTAACTAGGATCGGTGAAGGTTTAGCTCTAGGAGATATGGAAGAAAAAGCCGCCGAACCCGCTCGTTTCCCGCGCGTATCGATTGAAGGTTTTTAAAATTTATCGAATTTCAGAACCGGATGATTTGCAAAGAAATGCAAGGCTACTGGAGTGGAGGGAGCTACGAAAAGAGAAAGTTCGGGGGGGGGGGGGTCCGAAGCAAAGAAGGGATATCCTAATTACAAGAATTTATCTGATTAGTCTCGTACTTCGCTTATTTCCTCCTCCCGATTGATAGATAGTTACAGTTAATATATGCGATTACATCACTGGAAGCGAAGAATTCTTCGACGGCTTTTTAGTACTCCACAACGTTCCCCGGATAGAGCTTATGAGGCTAGTAAGCAACTACAGCCCTTGATAAACGACTCCCCGCTTCTCGTGCGAATGGAATTATCCCCCCCAACACCGGAGGAGTTGCCGCGGGCCGCGACAGCGCCCACAAACACGGCATCCAAGAAATCTAGATATCTAATATATTGCAGTCTCTTAGAGCACAGATTTAGCATATCTATTTTGGGAATGCAAAAAGACCTGAGACTCATTTTTGAGACAAAGCTACTGGGATTGTTTCCAATTGGGTGCCATTGCGCAAAAAATTTTTTGACAGAAAATTGTTTGAATACGTCTTCGCCGAACCTTCCAGATACTTCGCTTCTCCAAGATATATCTTTAAAATCTCGCCAAAGTTGTTACACGAATGGCGAAACAATCAGTAGACGAAGGAAAAAAGTTAGTTTCTCAGAAGATAAACTGGAGAATGAATTTCCTCCCGCAAAAGCAAAAGGATGTGTCTTTTACAAGTTGGATGGTGTGGAAGAAATAAGTAGGAAATTAGCTTGGATTGAAGCGACTTCAAATGAGTTTGATGCCAAGGGAGCACGTTGCTCCGTAAACTTTCTCCCACTCCAAACTACCAAAAAAGTGATTGAAAAATCATTTAGTTACGAATCAGCAAATTTTCCGTCGGCCTACGAGTCAATTAGTTTGGTGCCTCGGTCTGTAACCCGCACTTTATCCAGGTTCGGGGCGGAATTGACAAACCAATCAAGTGCGTTGGTACATAATGATTTCGACTTAGCTAAAAACCAAGCATTAGTTTCCCTTCAATATGTTGGGTGTTTCCTGCTTCTCCCTCTCACGATTCCAATCAGTTTCAGAAATTGGTTTTTAGAGTCTTGGATTAGGGGCTGGTGGAACATTACCCAAACCCAGGTGTTTATCAACCCCCTTCAAGAGGAAAAGGCTCTGAAGCAGCTCCGAGAGGTAGAAGCATTGCTCTGGTTAGATGACGCGACTGAACATTTGGCAGATACGCAGTTGCAAAATTATGATGCAAATGCATATGACGAGACTACTCAATTGGCAATAATGTATAACGAATTGAATATTCAGCTACTGCTGCAGCTAGTAACCGATGTAATTAGTATTGCCATCCCAGCTTTATTGCTTATAACGGGTCGAAAGAGACTTGCAGTTTCAAATTCCCGGATTCAGGAATCATTTTATAGTTTGAATGACACGACGAAAGCGTTTTCTATTCTCTCACTAACTGATTTATGTGTAGGATTCCACTCGCCCCATGGTTGGGAAATAGTCATAGGCTCCTTCTTCGAACATTTCGGCCTAATTCCCGATAAATATGTAATTTCTCGCCTCGTCTCAACCTTTCCAGTTATTTTAGATACGGTATCCAAATATTGGATTTTTCGTCACTTGAGTCGCACATCTCCCTCGATTGTAGCAACTTATCATACAATGAGTGGGTGACAACCACTTTTCCGAATTTGCATCTAGCAGGCTAGACTAGTCCACCCATTTGGGTTATTTGCACCCCCCCCCCCTATCGTTCGTCATCTGCTAATAATGATCGAAGGGTTATAGAAGAGGAAAGAATTGGAACAGGAAGAAATTATTTGCTACCAAGCGGACACATGACCCGTTTGTACAAAGACTTGAGACTAATCACCAATCTATGCAAAGAAGAATTACGAATAACTGGATGGAGAAGTGTTGGATTCTGTCACTTGCGGTATCGATCGGTTTCGGTGAATTAAACTGTCCATCTGTATCAAATGCATATCCGATTCTTGCGCAACAGAATTATGAGAATCCCCGAGAAGCTACGGGGCGTATTGTGTGCGCCAATTGTCACCTAGCCAAGAAACCTGTGGATATTGAGGCCCCGCAATCCGTTCTTCCCGATACTGTATTTGAAGCAGTTGTTAAGATTCCTTATGATACGTAGATAAAATAAGTACTCGCAAACGGGAAAAAAGGCGGGTTGAATGTCGGCGCTGTCCTCATTCTACCAGAGGGGTTCGAATTGGCTCCTTCTAATCGCATCCCAGCCGAAATGAAAGAGAAATTGGGGAAATTGTCGTTTCAGAGTTACCGTCCCGGGAGAGAAAATGTAATCGTCGTAGGACCAGTGCCGGGCAAATTATACAGCGAAATCATATTTCCGATTATCTCACCGGACCCTGGTACTAACAAAGAAGCTCATTTCCTGAAATATCCCATTTATGTCGGAGGGAATAGGGGGAGGGGACAAATCTACCCAGATGGGAGCAGAAGCAACAACACGGTCTATACCGCTTCAGTAACGGGAAAAATAAAGAGGGTTGTTCGTAAAGAAGGAAAGGGTGGATACGAAATCACTATCGAAGAGTCATCCGAGAGTCGTGAAACAACTGATACCGTCCCCCCCGGCCTCGAGCTCATCGTTTCAGAAGGTGAGTTCGTCAAGGCCGATCAGCCATTGACTAATAACCCCAATGTTGGTGGATTTGGTCAGGGAGAAGTTGAAGTCGTACTCCAAGACCCGTTGCGTATTCAGGGTCTCATAGCTTTTTTTGCATCGGTTGCCTTGGCACAGATTTTCCTTGTGCTTAAGAAGAAACAGTTTGAGAAAGTCCAGTTGGCAGAAATGAATTTCTGACTGCCTACTCTTTCCGTTTCTCGCCATCCTCCCCGTGGCTAAATAACCCGACTGATAACTGTGTGTAGAAGAAGAGATCTCCACCTGTCTTTTTTTTTTCAGTCAATGGTTTGATAGCCGCATGGAGAGTGTTGATTGCGTCGACTTCGGCTTCGTCGGCGGCGTCCGTCAACGACGTCGTCGACGTCACCCACATGTATTCTCCCACGCAATCGGTTGACTTCTTCACCGACCAGTTCCCCAGTTCGACTCTATCAAGTCTGAACTGGGGCACGGAAGATGCAACGTCGGGTGGGGAGGTAGACCACAAATATGGATAGGACTAGTTGGTAAGATTGCTTTTAGAAAGAAGTAAAAAAAAAACTTCATTTGTTAGTTTGTTAAAATAGAAGTTGTACCCGAAAACCTATTGATTGATCCAATTATATCAAACCAGCTTTCTCTCCCGGACCGGAATACCTCTCCCAAACCGGAATGTCAAATTTTCCATCTGTAAAAATTATAGGATTGAAAAAAAATTGTAGGAAGAACTATTTGTTCTAGTTGTCACATTCAGCCTCGACCGATTCTTTAAATATAAAAGAATCGATCGACCCGTCTACTCAAGAAATGCGTCGTGGAGCTATGATACCAATGAAGCTGAGCATTACTACGTCCGGTCGACGAATCGACTACAATTCAACATATCACTAATCTGTCTCTATCTAACTAAATAGAGATATATTGAATTGAACCGCTTTTCCCTTCTCCTTCTTTAGGTAAAAAGGGAAGAAAAAACGGAGACTTCGCTTGCTTGTAGAATTCGGCAAAATTTTATTGATCAAACGGCAATTATTATTGAGGAGACGACCCCAGCCCCGAGTAAGCTCCGTAAGAGGATATGCCTAGCAAACCTATCACAAGTGTACCGGCTACAGTACCTACCAACCACAAGGGAATCCTTCCAGTGGTATTTGTCATCTGCGCCACCTCCTTACCCCGTACTTTCTTGGCTTTATCATCCGGCCTCGACTCGAGACATGAACAGTCACAAATAATTGGGATCTCGATCTCTTTCAGACAATTCTTTTTAGTTTCTAATTGAAAAAGTAATTAGAAAATAGAACGGCAAGTACGAAAATCAGTAATAATCCCCGATAAAGGCTTGTACGATTCGATTCTACACTCTGTTTATTTGGATTCGGTTGTGTCATAAATTCGGAGCTCACTAAAAACTATCTTTGAATGAATTGCATAGCTGATATGGACCCCAAGAAGAAAACTGTAGGGACAGCTAAGCCGTGAACGGCTAACCACCTAACAGTGAAAATCGGATAAGTTTTATCTAAAGCCATTGGTTTCTCCTAAAAGAATTTGGTGAATGCGTCGACCTGTTCCAGCGAATCGAAGCGGCCAGTTACCAAGGGAACTTCTTGTCGGCTCTCTGAAAAATATTCGTTTGGGCGGGGGCTTCCAAAAACATCGTAAGCTAAACCTGTACTGACAGATGGCCAGCCTGCAATAAACGGGGAGGGTATAGTAATGCTGTGGATGACCCAGTATCAAATACTAGTAATGATGTCAGCAAAGGGGCGTTCTCCTGTATTCCCAGACATGTTCAGCTCCGTATCTATCTATATCTATCTCGTAATACTAAGAAGGATTGTTTCCCGAAAAAAAAAAGGGGGATGAAAGATGCAGGATCCACCAGTAAACCTTTTCGAACGGGAACTGACCCCAATTAGAATGTCACTTTTATACCCAGGGTATATCCGAAATATACTGGTTCAGTATAGCTAGCTCGCCTTTGATGCGGCAAGGTTACTCGCTCCTCACAGGTGAGGTGTTCGATACTTACGAAATTTCTGATGGGTGGTTGCCTACACCCAGACCAAACCGACTAGAAAGCCTTGGCCGGCTTCAGACCCGTACGGCGGTTTGCGGGCGCGGGGATCTCCTCCACTGCTCCGTCTTCCAGCCTGCCTTCGTATCTCGGCGTGGTCCGGGCAATTACTGATTTCAACCAGGCCTAGGCGTATTAGTAGGCCAAAGAGATAGCCATTCCAAGGGGAATGGGGGCAGTTGCCAAAAAAGGGGGAGACTTCTCCGGCAATTACTAATCGATTAATTAACGATCGAGAGATACTATGTGGTTGCCTACCTCATAAATCGAACTAGTAAGACATAAATTAAATGAGTGAGACATAATTATACCAAATAAACTAAATTGATGGGTTCAGATCACCCCGATAAATGGGACTAATCAATCCCGACTTAGCAAATTTGAGTAAACAACTTTGATTCAGTAAGTTCGGGTGATAAACTACTCAGAGAAATCGTATACTAACCCATCTGTCAGATAATTTGGTATTCAAATTTATGCTCACTCTATCAAGCCACTTCGCCTTTTTGACGTCTGTATTAACTTCGACCTTAGCTTTATTTGTTGGATTGAACAAGATTCAGATTCTGTGACTTATCATTGTCATATAGAATCTAGATGGAGGGGGAGAAGGGCGTAAAAGGGGGCCCCGCCGGCGCCTACTAATTCATTGCACTTACCAATTACTATTCGGTTGGCGCGAAAATCAACTTTGGTAAGTTCGGTAAGTATTTACATTAAATATCTATAAACTGGAATGGTTGAAGCATCACTATCGGGAATTGTGTCGGGTTCGATTCCGATAACCCTAGCTGGATTATTTGTAACTGCATACTCACAATATCGACGCGGCGATCAACTAGATATTCGATAGAATCTAAAAATTGTCGCATCTCAAACATCAAACGAGACGTTGATTTAGAAGAAAGGTTAAAAAATATTCATTAGAAATCCTTTTTTTACTTTCCATTATCTCATCATTTCTAGGATTTGTTTGAAAATATTTGTTTATCTAAGAAACATACATGAGGGGCTGCTTCGGCGACAACAATTTTGTTGCCTTCATTTTTCAATTACTTTGTATTCGACACGCATTAGTTATATCAAGTAATCCTTGGGTAAGCGGTAGTAGGCACGCCCTGTAGGATTCGAACCTACGACATCGGGTTTTGGAGACCCGCGTTCTACCGGACTGAACTAAGGGCGTCCCCTTTTTACCTACGGGGTCCCTTTTTTCTTCGAGTGAAAAGGCAGCGCAGCTTCCTTCCTCACTCTGCGAGGAGGAAGTTGGGGGTGATGTAGGAGTTATAAATTTTTTCCCCTCCGCAGTAAATTGGTGAGACTAGAAGTCCCAGCCTCGAAGCTTGGTGCATGGATCGAAAATAATAGGGATGACGGGATTTGAACCTGCGACATTTTGTACCCAAAACAAACACGCTACCGAGCTGCGTTACATCCCTACTAGTCTCGATTTGCAACTGGTATCATCGATCCAATGCTACTTCAGCTAATTTATTATAACCGGTAGCTGTAGATACCGGCTACCAGTAAAAGTAAAATTTACTTTTTGATAGATAGTTGTTTCTTATCACTCCGTTCAATTCTTACTCCTTCTTTTTTCCCACTTTTCATCGACATCGTTAGTACCACCGTTAGTACCACTAATATTGAGTACTCCGAAGTTATCAATTTTTCTGAAGGAAAAATTGATTTGTAAGTTCCAAATAATCGGTTCTCCGAAAGTGAGAGGAAAGAAGTAGAAGAGGAATAGAGACTAAGAGGTATATAAATAGAACTTTAGAAATAAGGAGTATTTTTAATGCAACATGTGAAGATATACCTATCTACGGCTCCTGTCGTAGCTGCAATATGGTTTGGCTTGCTAGCTGGTTCCTTAATAGAAGTAAATCGCTTCTTCCCAGACGCTTTACTATTTCCGTTTTTCTGATCCAAAGAACTAACTACAGAGGGATCAGACAAAGCAAAAAAATCGGATAAATTTACGTCTTGCGAGACGAGTGGCGCGTAACCGAGTTATTGATGGGGGGTAGCTGAAACTTAAATCTTATTGTTAAAACTTTCCGAGTAGTCCGCTCAAACAAATTTGGATCTACTTGCGACCCTCCCCCCTCAAAAAAAACCTTATCTTATTATGATGCAATTGATTTTATGACCAAAAGTAAAGATGCGAGGGTAACCACTGCTTTGGCATGTACAATTTGTACTTGCAAAGAGGCTGGCGACGGCGACAAATCCACGGGTATTTCTCGATACACCACACGTAAGAATCGCCGTAACACACCTACTCGGTTGGAATTGAAGAAATTTTGCGTCTGTTGCCACAAACATACTTATCACAAAGAACTAAAGAAGTAAAGGATATTTCTGATTAATTGGTAAGTAATCAATATTAATTTGTATTGGTAGTCACAAAAAAATATCACGAATAAATTTAAACGATCTCTCCGTAGACGTTCCCCGTCTATTCGCTCCGATGAAGCTATTGATTACAAAAATACGAGTCTACTTCGTCGATTCGTCGGTGAGCAGGGAAGAATCCTATCGAGACGGATGAATAGATTAACCTCCAAGCAGCAGCGTTTGGTAGCTATCTCTATAAAGAGAGCCCGTATTTTGGCTTTGCTACCCTCCTCAAACAACGAAAATTAGATAATTTTGGAAAATTGACTTCCGGAGGATTTTTCAATTCGATAACTAGGAATCTCCTGCGAAAGCAACGTGATTGAATGTTTCTAAGTCGAATCAAACTGATGTCTATAAGATAGTCTGTCCTTCCGTTTGTCTTTTCTTCCTTCTTCTCTCCCTGTGACAGATCCGCAAATTAACCCGTCCTCTATTTCTCTATTTCTGGCCTCTCCGTTTAATCCGGAGAGGCTTACCGCTGCATGTCAATCTTTCTCGTTATTAATTTCTCGTACGGGCCTAGGGGAACGGTAAGCATCTGGAGTAGCTACTTGCGCGAGTGTCTTGCGATTCAGAAAAACTTGATTCCCAAACAAATTGTGAATCATCGAACTGTACGTAACTCCATTTTTTCGCGCCGCTGCATTAATCCGAGCGATCCACAGACGGCGAAATTTTCTCTTTCGGTTGTTTCTATCTACATAAGCGCAAGCTAATGCCCTTCTTTCCTGCTGGTTCGCTGTTCTAAATAATCTCGAATGAGCCCCCCGAAACCCGGATGCGAAATCGAGAATGTTTTTGCGATATCTACGAGCTATGGATCCCCGTTTTACTCTGGTCATTATAAGTATAGCCTCGCGGAAAATTATATTTTCGTCCGAAAAATCCATTTATTCCTGGGCTCCGCTACTCCCTCAAATAGTTTCGTTTCAATATCTCTTATTTAGAGATATCGATTTAGAAATATCAATTTAGAGAAATAGATAAGCTGTGTCATACTGAAACGTACCCCATCTGGAGAGATGAAAATCCCAAAGATAGATTTAGATTTTAGTTGCACTATGTGCGGTGACATACCGCGCCTTTCAATTATTAGAAGGTCGCAGGTAGTTGCTTCATAACTATCGGGAATTTTGTCGGCTGTGACAAATTCCCGTCTTTTTATCTGATGTGATAAATAGAGATTCCGGCAGCTTTGGCTACTCCGACTTTCCCCCCCGCAAATACTCCGGTACAGGTTGGATACCCCACCAGCATCTGCCTACCTGTCGGTAAGCAGTACGTTGTACCGGAGATACTACGGATTCCGATGTTTCCGTGGTCAATTTCTTATGGCAGCCGGGTCCCCCCTATATACCGGAGCCTAGGCTTTTCCGAAGATAAGGAAAACGAAATTGCTGTTGGCGGGTCGCATGATCCCCAATATTTAACTCATCCCATCAAGCTGGGCTTTCTCACTTCCATTTCTTATTTGTTTCGGAAGAAATCATATGTATAGTAACGGTATTTTACGCTGGAGATTGGCGGAACAGCTGACCCGTCTTTATTGCCATCGCAATGGGATTGGCGGAAGAGGTATAGAAGTTGATATCACCCGCTTGGCTTCGCTTAATAACTCAACTTTATTATTACCGATTGGCTTTTGTCGTCCCAAATCAAAATGATCGGATTTGCACCGATTTAAACCACGAATTTCCACTTCTTATCGAAACAGATGGATTATGGATTTATCCCTATTTCATTGGGGGGATTATCTCACAACATCGACCCCTTAATGTCTTAGGTTTCCGATCCGAACAGGTCACACATACACCCTAGTACACACACCTCTCCGTTGGGGGCATCCCCGAAGAGCGGGGGATTTCGTCCCACTCTTCAACCGTTGCCTCGCTTTTCTAATAAGTTGCTGATTTGTTGGCACGTTCAAAGACGCAGAGATTTTATTCGGTTCGAAATATTATCAACCATTTGGGGAAACTTTCTAGATCTCGGTATCCAACAATCAATCTTTACAGAATTCTTTTGTTTGAAGCACTAAAAGAAACTTCGAAGATTTGCTTTTTTTCCCAATGGATGGATTAGTAGCTGGCTGAGCTAATAAACGTGAAACTACGAAAAAAAATTTGAGTAAGAGGAATTCACTTCTTTTTTGTAAGTGTCAGTTACTTCCTACCCATCGAATCTTTAGGCTGACGCGTTTTCCAACGCCACGGGGTCCGCAACGCCGTAATCCTGGGCTTCTTCTGCTGGCGGAAAAACGTCTCTTTCCATGTCTTCAGAAATTATCCATAAAGGTTTACCAGTTCTTTGGGCATAGACTTTGGTTATGCAATCGCGGAGTTTTGATGCTTCTTCTGCTTCCATAACGCATTCCCCAGCTTGTCCGTCGTAATACGAACTAGCGGGTTGATGAATCATTACCCTAATTACATGATTCTGATTAAGTCCAACCGTACAAGCAAATTCCTTTGCATACGGCTATACTTCTGGTGGGGCAACAAAGTCTGTTCGAATCGGTAGTTAAACATTAACTCCTTGTCTTAAAAGAGAGATTTACTTCGTTGTAAAGCCCCTTCCTCTTGCAATACCATGGGAAGAGTATTACGAGATCATACCATCCTTTCTTTCAAACGTATTATGATGGTTCCGTCGCTGTAGCGCGCCAGCAATCCCAGAGTTTGCTATATATACCCTCGATGGACAACGAAATTGACATCGCTCAACTCTTTAAAAACTTGATGTTTTATTTCTACAAAAAAATTCGAAATTTAATAAATTATGTAGATTCGATATTTCATGCAATTTATGACGCTGGGATATATTGATTTCGATCCGGAATGAATCTACTACAAGTCAAAAAATTTATTTTGATTCACTTTACCTCCTCAGCGTTTCATTATTTCATAGTTGGATGTTTGTGGGGGGAATCGCCAAGTAATAATTGCCATGCTACTGTTACCCCAACTAGGCGAAGGCAAAGTTCTAACCCGCACAAATCATTGGCGCCAAGCGTGAGGTAGTGCTATACGTCTGGTAATTTCTCCCCCAGCCAAAATGGAAGATCCCATCGAAGCAGCTAGTCCCATGCAAATAGTATGTACATCTGGCACGACAAATTGCATCGCGTCGTAAGCAGATATTCCGGCTAATACCGCCCCACCTGGTGGATTTACATACAAGTACATATCTTTGGCTTGATCTTCCCCATTTAGATACATCATGATACCGATAAGTTGATTGGCGATTTCGTCATCGACCTGTTGACCCAGAAAAGGAAGTCTCTCTCGATAAAGCCGGTTGATTGGGATAGGTTTCCGCGACTCCCACTCTGCCGCCCCCCCCCCCCCAGAACCGTATAGGTATCGTTAGATACATACGGCTCCGCTAGCTTCTACACGAAATGAGTGTAAGAAAAAACTATTGCTTCTTCTTTCTCCCATGTCTTCGATCCCACCGTACTGGAGCTTTCGGTTCAAGTTTGTCTAGCCCAGCTTTCCCACATTCTGAACCACTTCGTGATTGGTGGTCGGTGAATTCACTCCGGCGTGTGAACTTCTTCCCCCTGCACCAGCGCATTTCTGTTCGTGATTGAGTCCTTTTGATGCAAAGAGTCTTTAGGTTCATCTTCTACCCCGGAGGTTGTGGGGGTTCCGACCGCCATTTGCACATACGGAACAAATAGTTTCACTTCCCCTATATCTATTTCCACATCTTATGTAACATATTCACAGAAAAATCTATTTAAATTTTTTTCTGTTCTGGTTTTCATTTCATAGTCATTCTGGCTACGATTGATTTTTGGGATTGAGTAACCGGAGCCTAGGCAATCTGTTTATTCCAACTAACCGTGGATTCTAACGACTACCAAACCTATTGACAGATTTTTCTCACGCATTTGACCACTGATAGATTAGTCAATTCCAAGCGAGATAGAGACAAATCAATCGGATAAGAGATGATGGAAACGGGTTCCGTCCGGCTCGACGCACCTGACAAGTCGCACTATACGTCAACCCGAGCCGCATCCTCTTCCCCAGGGAGACGAAAGGGTACCTTTGGAACACCAATTGGCATATAGAAACTACCGAAGGAGTTTGTAGTTACCTCCAAATTGGGGACGTAGAAGCCGAAAAGGAGCTTACGTCACATTATAACACGCCTGACGAAGACGACGTAGGTGAAAGAAGTCGTACCTTTTTGCAGATATTAACAGACTCTGATGGGACCAATCTCTACGTTGTTATGTAAAGCGCGTAAATGCTAAAATATCCATGACTTCATCTGTTCCTGAAAGAAAAGTTACTGGCTTATCCCACATCACTACGTGTTTCGTACAAACAAGTAGGTGAAACAAGAGAAGAGAACTGCTTCTAGTCACGAACCAAATTATTGATTTGTATATTTCACACAGCAAATTTTATCTCGTCTATTTATAACTTAATAACGCAAGCCTGTATTGCAAGAAAGTTACGTAGTGGTCACTCATCTCCAATATCCAAGAAAGGGGTTTCTCACGGGTTTGCCTCGGTATCGCGTCCATACCGTCGTATTAAACGATCCCGGTCGTCTGATTTCCGTGCATCTGATGCATACTGCTTTGGTCGCTGGCCGGGCGGGTTCAATGGCTTCATATGAACTAGCTGTTTCTGACCCATCGGATCCCGTTCTTGATCCCATGTGGAGGCAGGGTATGTTCGTCATTCCATTTATGACTCGCATTGGAATAACGAAGTCGTGGGGAGGCTGGAGCATCACCGGGGATACCGCAACTGATGCGGGTATCTGGAGTTACGAAGGAGTAGCCGCGGCCCATATCATACTATCCGGTTTGTTGTTTTTAGCCGCTATCCGGCACTGGGTGTATTGGGACCCGGATCTGTTTCGCGACGATCGCACGGGAAAACCATCCCTGGATCTACCAAAAATATTTGGAATCCACCTATTTCTTTCAGGAGTACTTTGTTTCGCGTTTGGAGCATCTCACGTAACAGGTTTGTTTGGCCCCGGTATTTGGATATCAGATCCTTACGGATTAACCGGAAAAGTGGAACCCACAGATCCGGCTTGGGGGGCCGAGGGTTTCGACCCATTTGTACCGGGCGGAATAGCCTCGCACCACATAGCAGCGGGAGTTTTAGGTATACTAGCGGGTTTGTTTCACCTCAGTGTTCGTCCTCCCCAACGGTTATACAAAGCTCTACGTATGGGAAATGTCGAAACCGTGTCATCTAGCAGTATTGCTGCCGTATTTCTTGCCGCTTTTGTGGTTTCCGGAACCATGTGGTACGGCTCTGCCGCCACTCCGGTCGAATTGTTCGGCCCCACCCGTTACCAGTGGGATCAGGGGTACTTCGAACAAGAAATAGAGAAACGAATACGATCAGGTGAAGCCGAAAATCTAAGTCTATCCCAAGCTTGGTCGAAGATTCCGGAAAAATTAGCTTTTCATGACTACATTGGTAATAACCCCGCCAAAGGGGGATTGTTTAGAGCAGGTGCAATGGACAACGGAGATGGTATAGCTGTCGGTTGGCTAGGCCATGCCGTCTTCAAAGATAGGGAAGGCCATGAACTTTTTGTACGCCGTATGCCAACTTTTTTCGAAACATTTCCCGTAGTCTTGGTAGATGGCGAGGGCGTTGTGAGAGCTGATGTACCGTTTAGACGAGCAGAATCAAAATATAGCGTTGAGCAAGTCGGTGTAACCGTAGAATTCTTCGGTGGTGAACTAGATGGTGCTAGTTTCAGTGATCCAGCCACGGTGAAGAAATATGCCAGGCGCGCCCAATTAGGTGAGATCTTCGAATTTGATCGCGCCACTCTAAAATCGGATGGTGTTTTTAGAAGTAGCCCACGGGGTTGGTTCACTTTCGGCCACGCCACGTTTGCCCTCATTTTCTTCCTCGGCCACATTTGGCACGGTGCTAGAACCTTGTTCAGAGACGTTTCTGCCGGTATCGACCCCGACTTGGATGCCCAAGTTGAATTCGGGGCATTTCAAAAGTTGGGGGATCCAAGTACTAAAAGACAAGCTGTTCGAAAGATTTTTTCTTATTTATCCTATTAAACCAATATCTCTCTCAGGTTAGTTACAAAAACTGACTGAGTTGTAAAGTAATAAATAATTGTTTCGTCAAAACTTAATAAATTAATTGAATTGAATAGTTTTGGATACACTGAAGCCAAGAAAAAAAAAAGAAAATTTGAGGGAACTATAAGTTTCCTCCAGCTCAATTAGTATGAAAGATATCTCTAAAATACCACTATTACGGCCGAATCCATGGAAGCACTGGTTTACACATTTCTGTTGGTAGCAACTTCGGGTATAATATTTTTCGCCATTTTCTTCCGGGAGCCCCCCAAAGTACCTAGCAAGGGTAAATAAAAAGCTTTCTTCGATTTCAATTTTTTTTTCTCTCTTTCTAATTTTACCTTTCCCAATTTCACCAAAGAAACAGATTTCGTTGCATCAGCAAAATCACGAATATAGGGGAAATTTAGTTGATTAGAGACCTTCCTTTTTAATTTTGCGAAGGAAGGTCTACCAGTCCGACTAATCTTCATGTTCCTCAGAAGGATCTCTGAGCTCTTTGGCGGGTTGACCGGAAGCGGTATACAAAGCGTAACCGGTGAGGCTAACGAGTGAACGGGATATAGAGATAGCGACCGAAGTTGCGGTTTCCATTGCCATGTAACCCAAAAGAAATATTAGTTTCCACTTTACTTGCTATGATAGTACACAAAGTCAGCAAATTTCAATCAATTGAGCAGGCTCTACGGCTACAAAAGTTGTTGGCGATACCCCCAAAGGTAAACCCAGAATCAGTTTCTTGGGAATGGTTTTGAAGCCGCTTAACTCAGAATACGGAAAGGTTGCCCCCGGCTGGGGAACTACTCCCTTGATGGGATTTTTCATGGCTTTATTCGCAGTATTCCCAGTTACTATTTTAGAAATTTATAACTCATCCGTTTTGTTGGAGGGTATTCCAATTAGTTGGTAGAACAGCCCTGAACCCCGCCAATGCAATAGCAACAGCTGGGGGTTCGCAAATGGATACTTCACCAGAAATTAGAAAGGGAGTTAAATCGCGCAAACTTTTCTTCAAATGTTTTTACGAGGCAGTAACAATAATATGGGTGTGTGATTCGTCGCAACTAATCTGGTTCAACAAATAACCAATCTTTTACCTAAACAGATTTTATTGCATTAGACTATTGGTATCTTGCCGGGTAGCAGTCGAGTTATTAGTACCCGAAACGCAAGAAGTTAATATTTAGTTACAAAGCTCAAACTATGATTAATTCGCATCAATTTACCACTTAAATTTCGTGACGAAGTTGTTATCTGATCCTGCCGACTCGGCACTGTATCGAAAAATTACCATACCAATGAAGTACGTTTCTATTGCGGTTGTTTACCAAAGTTTGTAAGTAGAGAGAGAAGAGCCGTGCGGGGTTCGGGGTGATGGGGGAGTTGTCGCCCGTTAGGTCCCCCTACCTAGCAAAAAAATTTCTCGAAGTATGGTAGAAATCTAAGGTTTCGTGGATGCTAGAAAGAAGTCAGATCAGAACGAGGTAACCTCTATTCATTTATCCCCCCTCTCCCCCCCCAAGAAGAAAGAAGGGGGGGGGGGGGGGTAGATACGTCGATAAGATTAAGAGATTTCCCAAGACGCTAGTACTACCTGTTTCCGATCCAGAAGTAAAAGCTAACATGAGATCGAGGTGAAATGTATTTCCGACTTTTCCGAGGTTGGGTCGCTTCCTCCTCCATTAACGAGTAAAAGATGTCGAGGGTCTGCCGTCGTTTTCTACCCCCCACTCGAATAACTACTAATGGAATGGGCGATGTTCAAACATCTTCGCCTAAGCTGTGTGAGAGAAAAGTCTCACGTACAGTTTACGAAGAGGGAGTTAGAAAAAAAAGGCTTACCTATCTCGCTAAGGTATATGATTGGTTCGAGGAGCGCCTAGAAATTCAGGCAATTGCTGACGATATTACTAGCAAATACGTCCCTCCACATGTGAACATATTTCATTGCTTGGGGGGAATTACGCTGACTCGCTTCTTGGTTCAAGTAGCCACCGGTTTTGCTATGACCTTTCACCATCGCCCGACTGTTACAGAAGCTTTCTCTCCAGTTCAATATACAATGACTGAAGTTAATTTTGGTTGGCTGATTCGGTCTGTTCATCGGTGGTCAGCAAGTATGATGGTTTTAATGACGACTTCGCATGTATCTTGTGTTTACCTCACAGGGGGATTCAAAAAGCCTCGCGAATTGACTTGGGTTACTGGGGTTATTCTAGCTGTATCAACTGTCTCTTTCGGTGTAACTGGATATTCCCTACCCTGGGATCAAATCGGGTACTGGGCTGTTAAAATCGTAACCGGTGTACCCGAAGCTATTCCCCTGGTAGGATCTTCATTAGTAGAGTCATTACGAGGAAGTGCTAGTGTCGGCCAATCAACATTAACTCGTTTCTACAGTTTACACACTTCCGTCTTGCCGCTTCTTACTGCTGCTTCTATGCCGATGCATTTCCCAATGATCCGTAAACAAGGCATTCCGGGTCCTTCACGACTTATCCATAAATCGGGGGTGATAAATCTCCGTCGCCATCTGAGTAAATGATCTCAAATCTCAGTTCTTTAGGAGGTTGCTGTTCTGTTGCCGCCGATACTTATCACTAAATCGAATGATAAGTTACTTAGCGGGTTTAGTTAGTGTTTCGGACTACTAGGACGAAACAATTATTGAAGCACCAGAGGAAAAAAATTGGATTATGGGAGTGTGTGACTTGTATCGAGACGTGTAGGCTATGCAGACGTCGAGTTGGATGCTGCTGCAACCAAAGGTGTGTCTCCCTTCCGACCTTTCTTTGGTACTAAGATTCGAAACCTGGATATAAAGACATATCTTTCGAACTAAGAAAGTTGTTTGGAGAATTTTTCCCATGATCGAAATTATGAAAGGCCTCGTAAAACCCTATATATCCAATTGGGATTGTGTGAAGCTTTTAAACATACGGTTTTTAAGACGATGCATACATCTCTTCCGCATCAGATGCTAATTGTTTGCAGGAGTAGCCGTTGGGGTAAGAAAACGATCCAAAGAGATATATAGCCGAAGTTGTAACAAGTTAAGATCCCATACGGGTCGTAGTTCGCAAGTATCTTGTATAAACTCGCAACGACGCGATACGTGTGTATGGGATACGAGATAATCCGCGAAGCTTTATTCCGTCATTGAGCTGATTCGGATGAGAAGCCATGTCGCGGAGTAACTTCTTCCCGTGCTCGTCCTTTCTTTATTCACCAACCTAACCGTTGCGGAATGAGATGATTCTCTATTTGCTCGAGCCGTATGAGGAGAAATTCTCACGTTCGATTCTCATGGGGGAGTGAGAAGTCCACCCCAATAACAAAAAAACCTGACCTGAACGATCCTGTTTCGAGGGCAAAATTAGCTAAAGGTATGGGACATAATTACTACGGGGAACCCGCTTGGCCCAACGATCTCTCATATATATCTCCCGTAGTAATCTTAGGAACCTTCGCGTGTACCGTGGGTTTGGCTGTTTTAGAACCATCAATGATTGGTGAACCAGCAAATCCGTTTGCAACTCCTTTGGAGATATTACCCGAGTGGTATTTCTTTCCCGTATTCCAAATACTTCGCACAGTGCCCAATAAACTATTAGGTGTTCTTTCAATGGCGTCAGTACCCGCAGGTTTGTTGACCGTTCCTTTCCCCGAAAATGTCAATAAATTTCAGAATCCGTTTCGGCGCCCAGTAGCCACAACAGTCCTCGCAATTGGCACCGTGGTCGCTATTCGGTCAGGTATTGGAGCAACTTTACCCATAGATGGATCTTCAACTTCGGGACTGTTTTAGTATTTCCCTATCTCCCACGTAATCTGAAAGATATTTAGATTTAGTCTAGGGAGCAGTCGCCAGCCCCCGGGCCGGGACAAGACTTCCCTAGACTTAGCCGTTTTTGATTCAAAAATATCAAATTCTTTAGATAATCGATTTGTATCTGTTTACGCCAAAGTATTTGAGAGTCAAATTTTATCTTCCGAGTTTTGGTTGACTCATTTCTCCCTTTCTAAAACCTTTGCAAATGGAAGTGCAATACGCAAGAGACAAGATCACTTTTTTAGAAAATGGGATAATTTGGCTTCTGCCGCTTGTTCCCACTACCTAAATATGCAACTCACTTTTGGGTAATTCTATGGCAAAATGCTCCCACAAAGCTTTTGACACCTGATCTACAGATTTCTGTCCAAAACTTCTTATTTTTGATGAGTCTTCTCGGCTATAATTAAGCAAATCAGCGATTGTGTGTATTTTGGCCTTTTTGAGACAATTAAAGGCTCTGGCGGGTAGTTCTAGTTGGTCAATAAACGTATTTTTGGAAAGCTTTCCCTCTAGTTCATTCACATCATAAATTTGTGAAGATGATCTCGCCGAAGCGGAGGAACTTTCACCATCTCCGGAATAGAAATAAGAGACGTCTTCGCGCTTCACGTGCAAAAAGGGAGTTGATAAGTCTATTAGTTTTTTAGAAGCCTCGCTAATTGCCTCGTCCGGGGTCAGGCTACCATTAGTCCATATTTCAATGAATGATGTTTCTCGCGTCGCTCTACCACTTCCAAATAGATGTACGCTATAATTTACGTTTCGAACAGGCATAGATACGGCATCGACGGGAAATTCTCCATTTTCATATCCATTCAAATTTTCTATGCGGTATCCGCAATCTTTTTCAATTTTCGATGCAATATTTACAGATATTGGTTGGGTAATAGTAACTATATACTGCGAATCATCAATCGCTTTGACAGGGGGCGGCAGTGATGTATCACCCGCAGTTACTTCTTTGGGACCAGTTACAGATGAAACTGCTTCTTTAACATCATTAGAGTCGCTTCTAGGTGCAATTTCCTTTAGATTAACTGAAACATCATGTATTGTCTCTTAAATACCCGTTATTGTGGAATACTCGTGCAAAACTCCGTGAAACCTTGCACATGTTATGCTCGTCCCCTGAACCTCTTCTGATGAAGCTCTACGCATGGCAATTCCCACAGTACTAACTTGGCCCCTCTTGAAGGGAGATACGACGAAACGGCCATAATGAAGACGCCTACTTTCTGTCTTGGATTCAACGCATTTCCATTGAATTGCTTGGGTAGAGATCGGTGTTTCACACGTGAGCATAAAGAAATCCCCCTTTAGTTTTTATATAACTACTAGTTAGACACGTCTTTTTCGGGGGGGTCGGCACCCATTATATGGCATGGGGGTCACATCACGTACGAAACTGAGGATTATGCCGCTTCGGCGAATAGCCCGTAAAGCGGTGTCTCTTCCCGGACCGGGTCCACTCATCATAATTTCTGCCTGCTTCATACCACGATCCATTGAAGCACGGATAGCGTTTTCCGCCGCAGCTTGGGCGGCAAATGGTGTACTTTTGCGTGTACCCTTGAATCCGCAGGCACCGGCCGAACACCGGGGAGCCACTTATCCCCGAACGTCCGTGACAGTAATAATGGTATTATTGAAACTTGCTTGGATATGAATAACCCCCTTTTGGACTCCGCGCTTCACCTTGCGTGAACGAATTTTTCTCGAATTACCTGACATAGTTGATTGATTACTCATATTCGACGGCTGTTGTTAATTGCTACTGGGTTCCACGTATAAATATTTCGACTGACTATCCCTGTCTCTGCTTATGCTTCGGATTGCAACAAATTACCATGATTCGTCCACGTCTACGAATCAATCGACACTTCTCACATATTTTGCGAATGGAGGCACGAATTTTCGTAGCTACAACCTTAAATTAGTTGGATAAATCTACTTTTGGATAAATCTATTTATAGATTTTAGATGCGTCCTCCTTTTTTCATCAAATTGAAGGGAAATTTTGAGCAAGCAGATAATTACTAGATAGCGGCACCAACAACAAAATCTATTGACTGCTATTTGCCTGCCTACTTCGAAGTCGGTAAATGGTACACCCTTTGGTAAGATCATAAGGACTTAATTCGGCTCTTACCCTATCTCCTGGTAATATTCTTATGTAATTCCGTCAGATCTTTCCCGATATGTGAGTCAAGACTTGGCATCCATTATCCAAACACGCTCAAGACATGGCATTGGGAAGCGATTCCGTAACTGTACCCTCCATGTCAATAAGATTCTGCTTCTTCATCATTCGAGCTAAATAAACCTCCCGTAATTCATAGATTTCTTTAAGAGATTGCTAACTCAGCCGATATCGCTAATAGCTATTTGGAGACATAATCGTTTTGGAAACAACTGACTTTTCGCCGGAATAAATTTTTGAATCACCAAATGTGACACGAAATTTCCCCCCCAATTTTTTTGTGTCGAGCTTCCCGATCTGTAGTAAGTCCATGAGATGTCGGTGAAGTTGCAATTCCCATACCACCCAATATTTTGGGAATTTCCCGATGATCGGAATAAACTCTTAAGCCAGGCTTACTAATTCGTTTGATAACTGCAATGTAGGGGTCTTTCTTCTTACCAAGATACTTCAAGCTCACATCCGGAAACTCTTTCCCATTATCCCTGTGCTTCACAGCACTTTTTATGAAACCCTCTTCCGCTGAAATTTGTACGATGCGTGCAATCATTTTAGTGGCAGGTATCCTGATCATAGCTTTTTTTCTTGTATTAGCATTTCTTACGGCAGTAAGTGCGGTGGAGATGGCGTCGCTATTCGTGAAATATCAATCAGTAATTGTTGTAATTATCAATACCAGAATGATTCCTAACCTCTTTTTTTATTCCGTCTCCTCCAATTGGATTTCGTGTATTCGGGATATTTAGATACATTTGACAGATAAAATATTCAAGCCGAATTTTTTTATAAAAAAATTCGGCTTGAATATTTTATCTGTCAAACCGACGACGCTAAATCATATCACCATTGGTTTTTGCAACACCTCGGGGGCTAACGAGACTATTCTGGCAAAATTATAATCTCTCAATTCCCTAGCTACTGGACCGAAAATCCTAGTCCCTCTGGGATTTCCTTCCTGGTTGACAACGACGGCCGCATTGTCGTCGAATCCAACAATCATTCCATTACATCGTTTTATCCCTTTACGAGTACAAGCTGCCACCGCCCTAACCACTTCCGACCTCTTTAGAGACATATTGGGTACTGCTTCTTTGACTACAGCTATTGTGACGTCACCCGTACCTGCGTATCTGCGGTTGCCTGTTCCCAACACTCGAATACACATTGATTTGCGGGCCCCGCTGTTGTCCGCCACATCTGAATAACTTTGAGTTTGAATCGTTTGGTAATCGGGAAGAATAATAGGTTTATTTGTAGTATATTCGGGTAAAGAGAGATATATTTCACCCAAAAAATTTGGCTAATAAGTGAATTACTGTTATCGTGATTAATCTAACCCAATTGGTAAGGTGTATTCGCTTTAATGATTATCGAGGTGACGCCTCAGCCTCAGATATGACATTCCCGTTGTCGTCATCACCATTTCGGGTCTAAGTCACTTGTCTTTTCCCTACCTACTTGCTTATGACAAGTGTCACGATTCCGCAGTAGTTACTACTCGGGTAGGCACGGGCATTTTATGGGCAGCCATCGCCATAGCAGCTTTGGCTACATCTTCCGATACCCCACTCGATTCGTAAATTATTCGGCCTGGTTTAATTGCAGATACCCAGTATTCCGGAGATCCTTTTCCCGACCCCATACGTGTTTCCGCAGGTCTCACGGTGATGGGTTTGTCGGGAAAGATGCGTATCCATAGCTTCCCACCTCGACGAGCACAGCGCGTTATTGACCTTCTTCCCGCCTCTATTTGTCTAGCCGTAATCCAAGCAGGTTCGAGGGCCTGGGGAGCAAATTTTCCGAAGGAGATGGTGTTGCCACGACTAGATATTCCTCTCAATCTTCCTCTATGTTGCTTACGATATTTAGTTCGTCTGGGGTTACAGTCGATGTCGGCATAATTTACCAATCTCTGATGCAGAACCGGACACGAAAGTCGCCTCTCAACCGGCTCCTCATGAATTCGATACCACTTTTCATATTTCGCAAACTTACCAACTATTTCTATGTCGCTCTCTCCTTTTTCTATTCCGATTCTCATTTCATTTTCAAATAGCGGTTTAGATATTACTTGGCGCCAAATCCACGGGCGAGAATATGCTCGATCTTTTAATTTCTTTCTCCTTCGAGGTGTGGGCTTCTCTCGCCATCCCGTCCGCCGAATCTCGATATTAATGAATTAATTGAATGAAAGAGATTCGGAAGTCCCTTCGTTGTTTCAGTCTCTTGGAGCAAACGTTTTGGTTCCCCCCAGCGACGGAGCTTTTCACTCTACCCCAATTTCGTCGAGTCAGCGTTCCCAGCATTAATTGACTCATAGCTCTACTTTAGATATTGACAATTTGGCAATTGCGCTACATCACGCAGCTTTTTGGGGGTTGAGTGGTTAACCACACGATTTCGAGAAAAAAAAAATTCAATTATTCCGATTTTTACTTCTCGAAATAGTCATAAATCGGTAATGTTTTCAGCTTCCCCATGAAAAAACTTTCCACGGATAGAAATTTCATTTGTGATGAGATAACCCCACTCCGTCTTCGGCATTCACTTATTCAGTACTCGAAAACAGAGGGCTCATTACTCAGTCAATTAGTTTTTCTTTTATGGATAAAGAGATGTTGCTTGGACGAGTCGCACACTAAGCGTAGCAAAGATCTTTTGGGGTTTAAAATGAAAAGTATTGAAACTGGGATAGGATGAAGCTGCCCTAGGTTGCATCAAAACTCATTGGATAGTTTCTCTCTCATTGGGTAGGGATCACCCAGTACCCCGAAATGTCCAAGTCTTTATGCCTAAAACCCCGTGAATCGTCTGAGCCGGGTGGTAGGAATAGCCTACACGGGCTTTAATGGTTTGTAGGGGGACCCTACCTTCCCTAGCCCATTCAACTCGAGCCATCTCACTACCATTGAGGCGTCCAGCTATTTGTATCTTAATACCTCTATCGCTAGTTCTTCCAACCAATTCAATAGCTTTTTTCATAGTTCGTCGAAAAGGAACTCTATTTCTTAGTTGTGAGGCAACATGCTCCGCCAAGATCTTTGGCTCCCCATATGGTTGGGTGATACTACTTAGTATCACTCTGAGCTTCCGACTTTCGATCCCTGAGATGTTTTCGATACCGCTCTTCATCTGAGTAATCCCCAAACTTTGCTCTTCAATGAGTAAATCAGGAAATCCCGTATGTATATCAACCCGAATGAGATCTGTTTTCCGTTGGATTTCGATATGCCCAACTCCGCCATAGTTTGTGGCGTCCTTCACGTGTTTCGCAATATACTTCTCGACAGAGGCACGTATTTGTCTATCCCCTTCAAGAAACTTCGGATAATCTTTTGCTTGCGCAAACCGATGAGGATAATGCTTCTAACTTACACCGAGTCGAAAACCGAGTGGATGAATCTTTCGTCCCGTATCTACTTTTCCTCAACTCAATATTAAATTATTTCTTACTTAGTTGTTCCTTCGCAGTTTTCTTTAACCTCCCAACACGTCCCAATTAATGGGCGTCTCTTATAATGGGCGTCTCTTATGTAGTCATCCTTCTATCTCCCCAGCAAAATTTGAGTTTGACTTAATGGTTACTTTACGAGTGGGTTTCTTTATCGGGTAACCTCGGCCCTGAGCTCGAGGACGGAATCTTTTTAAATACGCGGAATTCTCGACTCAGGCCTCACTAATGAACAAATTGGATTTATTCAATCCGAAATTGGTATTGGCGTTTGCCGCTGCGGAAAGAATCAATTGCGATATGAGGTAACATGTTTTATGAGGCATAAATTCGGGTAATACAAGTGCTTCTCCGTACGAACAACCCCGGATTCGATCGGTAATCCGTCGTATTTTGATAGCTGACGCGCGGATATTTTTTCCCAGAGCCCGCGCCTCAATTTCTGATTTCTTTTTGTCTTTCGTGAAGTATAATTTCCTAATTATCGACGGGATCCTTTGTCGTTTTTTGCATGTCCCCTAAAATTCCGGGTGGGTACAAATTCCCCCAGTTTATGACCCACCATGCGATCGGTTACGTAAATAGGTAGGTGCTCCCGCCCATTATGAACAGCAATGGTGTGGCCGATCGTGATAGGTACGACTGCAGAAGCGCGAGACCAAGTTACAACTAATTTTCTCTCTCTCCGTATGTTAAGGTTTTCAATCTCTCGTATCAAATGATTAGCTACAAAAGGACCTTTTTTCGATGAACGTGCCATGGCCGATTAGCCCCCCGCTTAATATTTCCATTTATCAGTAACCTCTGCGTCGACGAAGTATGAGGGGATTGCTATATTTTCCCCCCTTCCGACTCCTTTTTCCAAGCGCGACATGCCCCCAAGGGGTTGGTGGCTTCTTCCTACCAATCGACGTCCTGCCTTCCCCCCCTCCGTGGGGATGATCCACAGGATTCGTAGCTGAACCTCTCACTTTAGGCCGTCTCCCTAACCAGCGCTTGGACCCAGCTTTCCCCAAGCCTTCATTGTTGATATCGATGTTTCCGACCCGTCCTACACTTGCCAAGCAATTCTGAGGTATTAAACGAATTTCGTTGGAAGGTAGTCTTAGCGTAGCCAATTGACCTTCCTTTGCAATTACTTTTGCTGCTGCGCCAGCTGCTCTAACTGATTATCCGCCTTTCCCAGATTTTAATTCTATATTATGTATAATGGTACCTAAAGGTATTTTGGCCGAGGTAGACCCCCCCCTCCTCTTACCCTTCCTTAAAGGGAAGGAAACGACTGGGGAAGACCCCTTCCCAAACTGTACAAGCTTCTTTCGAAGCATACAGCTTTCCGGATACGAAAGATGAGATTAGGTACTGCTGCTGGGTTTCGGTAGTACCAAATTGACGCCTACTGAAACATAAGCAAGTAATTTTTGGACCATCTTTCTTTATTGTATCCTTGGCTTTTTTGCCCGCACCTGGCTTCCTTACAAGAATCCAGTATTTCTTAAGAATTTAGCGGCAGAATTGGTGACTTCGATGATTCGCGTCGGCATTAGTCAATGTCCGGGATAACTTAGGAAACCTTTTCTTCCTGGCATTGACATATCTCTACCTCCATGCATCTATTCCATGTGTTATTCTGTGGCTTCGATGTTGCCTCTGACTGCCAAATCGAGTGTTTTGAATTCGTACTTTCCACACCCTCGATATGTGCATGAGACGCCCTTCGTCCGTCGTTCCAATTTCGAGATTATTTACCTGTTTCCATATTATCTTACCTTTGCAAATTGATGTATCATTTAATTGCTCCAGACCTTAGCACGCGCTACTGTCCCTATTTGGTTACCCCAACCAGGTTTACTCCATATTACCCAATAAGTTCGAAGTAGTGCCAGGTTTCCGGGCCCAGCCTACAACCCGACCGATTAGTTTCGGAATACGCGAATCAAGTATTCAACACGCACTCAGAGGTAGGGCATTTCCAACTGAAATGGATGCGTCAGAACTAGACGTTGCGATATCTCCGACCCCTATTCCCCGTGGGTGCAAAATGTATCCCTTACCACCATCTGTGTAGTTGATTAAACAAGTAGAAGCATTGCGATTGGGGTCGTATTCGATACTGGCTACTCTTCCAGCAACACCCAACTTGTCTCGCCGAAAATCAACTTCACGACGTAAACGCTTGTGCCCGCCCCCCCTATGTCTACTGGTGATGATTCCCGCATTGTTGCGACCATTTCCGGACATCCTATGGTAAGTCAATTGTTTGTAGGGCTTGGATTCCGTTGTTTCCCCAAATCGCAGAATGGCCCGGTTCCGGGTGCCTGGAGTATACGCCTCATATAGTCATATAGCCATACTTATTCTTCCCTTTTATGTTTATGTGTAATCCTTTATTTGGTAGAAAGTTAAAAGTTTTTCAAGTATTAGTTTACAAATAGTGGAATAGAGTAATTAGCTCGAAGTCTAGCAATCATTTTTTTTCTACTCGTAAAATTCAAACTCAATTTACTTCTTCTTTTTCTCTTATTCGCTACCCGACTACTATTGATGCCCTCCACCTTAACAGCAAAAAATCCTTCAATCCAATTTTTCATTTCAGTTTTAGTCAATTTCGAGTCTACATGAGAAGTATATTGGTTTTGCTGCAACAAACGAATAGACTTTTCGGTAATTAATTGTTTTTTCAATTTTTCCGTAGTATCCTTCTCACTTTGTCCGTTTTCCCCCAATTCTATTTGTCTCTTCCGTAACTCCCGTATAGTCTACTAGTTTGCCTTTTGCCGCCGCCAACTTCGGATTTACGTGTCTTGCAGATAGGTTTCTCAGTTATCCGCTTCCTCTACCTTCCCCCACCTCCCCTTCTTATTTGCATCCAACAGGAGTTGAACCTGTGAATTCGCCAATTATGAGTTGGGTGCTTTGACCGTTCAGCCATGGATGCCAACCAGTGGCACTTCGGCCACTTACCTGTGGTATTCTAACACAGTTGGCAAAACCGTGTCAAAGCGAAAAAAGTCACAATTTGTCTCTCCCGCCGGGCGTGTGTGCCTACCAACCCAACAAGTTGTTTTAGTTGTTGAAAGGATTCCGGTGAAAAGTGAAGAAGGACAAACAAGCAATAAAAAATTCGAGACGAAACTGCTGGTGGGTAATCTAAACAAATGACGAGGGATTCTTCGAGAAGTTAACAATTAGTCCTCATATTGAATGATTATGAATTATTCAAGGAATAATGGGTTTGAAACATACACGAGGAAGGTTCTGGGAGCAATATCAGTAGTGAATCTCTTATGAACCAAGAGCCGTGTGAAGTGAGAATTTCATGCACGGTTCTGAATGAGCGGAAAGATCGAAAATCTTCTTTTCGACTCTGACTCTCCTACACCAGTCGTTGCTTTTTTCTCTGTTACCTCTAAAGTAGCAGCTCCAGCTTTATTTACGCGACTCTTCGGCCTAATTTTCCCACATCTACCTAATGAGTGGCATATCGTGGTAGGATTATTGGCCACTTCTAGCATGATATTAGGAAATCTAGTTGCCGTTACTCAAATAAGCATGAAACGTATGCTAGCTTATCCCTCTATAAGCCAAATTGGATATATTATGATTGGAGTACTTGCTGCAGACCCGGAGAACGGTTATGCAAGTATGACAACTTATACGTTTATTTATATATTCATGAATCTGGGAACTTTTGCTCGTATCACCCCATTTGGTTTACGAACCGGAACTGATAATATTAGGGATTACGCGGGATTATACATGAAGGATCCTGTTCTAACATTCTCTCCGGTTTTACGTTCACCATCCCTAGGGGGTATCCCTCCACCATCCGGTTTTTTCGGTAAACTCTATCTCCTTTGGCATGGATGGAAGGCTGGTTCGTACCCATCAGTTCTGGTAGCGCTCGTCACAAGTGTCATCTCTATCTACTATTATCTCAAAATAATTAAATTAATGTTCACTGGGAAGAATGGGAGGAGCGATGCATCCACAACTTATATACAAAATTCATTAGTTTCTCCATCAATTTCAATTTCAAAAAGTTCTATTGAAATAGCTATGATCATTCGTGCACTAGCATCAATCCTATCGGGTATATTAATAGATCCCATTATCGGGATCACACGGAATACTTTATTCTAGACTCACTTTGTGACGCGAACTTTTTTTTTCAAACGACTTTTATCAAATATCAAAAGCCGGTTCTGCTTCTGCTGTCCCAACTAGTCTGTCTCTACAACTTACGAAATAGTTATATCTTCCTCGGTAATTGATCCTGACATTCTCCTATCTAGCTTGTATCTGCCTTTTCGCACCCGGAATCACTTGCTAGGAAAATGATCACTCGTCTATTCCGGGGGAGATATAAGTATTTCCGCGCGATGCGCAGCTGGGGTTGGGCAGTGACAACCCATGCTGCTACATCCAAGTATTTAGGCGGAAGGAGAATGCCTCTCTTTCTTGTATCTTCATATGGTATTATTTGATTGATACCGAAAAAGAGATTTGCTTGCGAGATAGGCGTGGGCTTGTCAGGTCGTGAAAAAAAATTCTCTGTAGGAAGAGGGAATCAACCACCCCTTTAGGGATGATTGATTGCGGGCGAGAATAGATTCGAACCCTCGGCCATCGTCAGTATGAAGTGGAATCCTACCACTCCACGAAGAAGCAATGAGTAATGAAAAAGGTCCAGGGACCTCGTCTAAACCTGGTCCAAACCTGACCTGAGTGGAGTCTCCCAGTTAGTAAATTTGGTAAAAAAGAGATGAAAATTCGGTTCAGCAGTTGACAGGCATATAGATATACCCGTATAATAGGATTGGTGAACGTAACTCCACCGCGTTTCCCTGCTTCGAAGGAAGGGTAGGCATGCTAGACTCAAAATATAGTACCGCGTAGTACGGAGGTTCGAATCCTACGCGAGGCGTCCAGAGGTCTCGCATTTATGGAAGAAGTATCTCGACTTCTCGCTTCTCACCAGTGGAACTCAAAATTTTTACCTGGTCGATTTCCATGCCTGTCTCCCCGAGTGAAGTAGCACTGGAAATGTCTCTCCGACTCGAGAGACGAGTGGGTCCTATTGCAGAGATACGTGAGGCAGCAAGTCCCACCTCCTCTCTTCCTCTCTCCGAACCAAGACTGGGACAGCAAATCCCAACATCCGAAAGGATTGGAGCGATACCCGAAACTCAAGGAATAGTCTTACAGATACAGGAGAGAGAGAGAAGAGGAAGAAAAAAACAAAAGGAACGACTGAGATATGAACGTGATTCCTCTCAAAGATTCGAATGTAAATGAGATGGACCAAAAATCTTAGTAGTTGGTTGTTTGGTGTCTCATCAAACACATAGGGGATGGGACTCAAAATCCCACCCTTTCCCTGTTTCCAAAGGACTCCAAATCCTTTGAATGGGACTCA